TTGAACGAGAAGCCGTATGAAATGAAAATTTCAAGTACGGTTTTGTAAAGTGACAGTTTAGGTAACTTGATTTGTCAACTTTTCCACTACAACACCAAAAAAACCAAACTCTGCCTTACGAAAAGTAGCTCGAGTTAGATTAACCTCTGGATTTGAAATTACTGCATATATCCCAGGAATTGGACATAATTTACAAGAACATTCAGTTGTTTTAGTAAGAGGTGGAAGAGTCAAAGATTTGCCTGGTGTAAGATATCATATTATTAGAGGAACACTGGATGCTGTAGGAGTAAAAGATCGTCAACAAGGGCGTTCTAGTGCGTTGTATATTATAATCTAAAACTTGTATCATTTCAGATACCTAATTTTTTGCTAAAATTATGCACAAAGTAGCTAACCATTGATGAAAATTTCCATTTTAAAATGGAACAAAAGCAGGCTATATGTATATAAAGTCTATACTTTATATATTTATAATATATATCTAGGGTTTTATTTATATTTAAAATAAAAAAATAAAGTTTTCCCTTACTTTTTTAATTCAAATTTTAAATAAAAAAATTTTTATTTTTTAGAACAAATAAAAATTCATAGCAAAAATTGAAAAAATTTTTATTTTTTATACTTATTTAATTAATACACCTAAAGATTAAAAAAATTGTAATAATTATAAAATGCAAGATTTCCAAAAATTTAAAAAAGGAAACGGATACTCAATCAAATATTAAAGTGAGTAAACATCAAAAAAATCAAAGATGTGGAAAGCCGTATTCGATGAAAATCGGATGTACGGTTTGGAGGGAGATACCAAAATCCACCCTACAATATGGAGTAAAAAAGTCAAAATAAATTTCAAATAACTCTTAAAAAAATCAATTTAATTATTTATTATTATGTCACGTAAAAGTATTGCAGAAAAACAAATTGCAAAACCCGATCCGATATATCGGAATCGATTAGTTAATATGTTAGTTAATCGTATTTTAAAAAATGGAAAAAAATCATTAGCTTATCAAATTCTTTATAAAGCTATGAAAAATATAAAGCAAAAAACGAAAAAAAATCCATTATTTGTATTACGCCAAGCAGTACGAAAAGTCACTCCTAACGTAACAGTCAAAGCAAGACGTATAGGTGGATCTACTTATCAAGTTCCACTAGAAATTAAATCTACACAAGGAAAAGCATTAGCAATTCGTTGGATATTGGGAGCAGCAAGAAAACGATCAGGTCAAAATATGGCTTTTAAACTTAGTTATGAATTAATTGATGCAGCCAGAGATAATGGAATTGCTATTCGTAAAAAAGAAGAAACTCATAAAATGGCAGAAGCTAATAGAGCTTTTGCTCATTTTCGTTAAATTAAAATGTATCAAAATTAAAAGATTTGATGCTTTTTAATTTTTTTTTTTATTAGACAATTTTTCTTGTATTAAAAGATTTGTGAATATAAAAAATATTACAAATTTTTTAATACAAGAAAACTTACTTAAATTTTTTTATGGTTTTAATTGTAAAACATTATATTAATACTTCATTTTATCTTTTGGAAAATTTTTATGAAATTAGAACTTGATATGTTTTTTTTATATGGAAGTACTATTTTACCAGAATGCATCTTAATTTTTAGTTTATTAATTATTTTAATAATTGATTTAATATTTTCTAAAAAAGATACAACTTGGTTATATTTCATCTCCTTAACAAGTTTACTAATAAGCATAATAATATTATTATTTCAATATAAAACAGAACCTATTATTAGTTTTTTAGGTTCAGTTGAAACAGATAGTTTTAATAGAATATTCAGATCATTTATAGCACTTTGTTCAATTTTATGTATTCCTTTATCCATTGAATATATTCAATGTACAAAAATGCCGATTCCAGAATTTTTAATATTTATATTAACAGCGACTGTAGGAGGAATGTTTTTGTGTGGTGCTAATGATTTAGTTACTATTTTTGTTTCGTTAGAATGCTTAAGTTTATCTTCTTATTTACTATGTGGTTATACAAAAAGAGATATTCGATCTAATGAAGCTGCTATTAAATATTTATTAATAGGTGGAACAAGCTCGTCTATCCTTGCTTACGGATTTTCGTGGTTATATGGTTTATCTGGCGGAGAAATTAACATACAAAAAATAGCGAATGGCCTTTTAAACGCACAAATGTATAATTCTTACGGAAGTTTTATTGCATTTATATGTATTCTTGTAGGACTTGGATTTAAGCTTTCTATAGTTCCATTTCATCAATGGACTCCTGATATTTATGAAGGAGTGCGATTCGTTAAAAAAAAATTTTTCATAAAATTAATTAAAAACTCAATAGATAGATAATATAAAATATTATTATTTTTCACTCAAATTAAAACAAAATTTTTAAAAAAAATAAAAAATAAAATAACGCAAAATCTGACCAACTTATTTTTATAAAAAAATAAAAATTGTTTGAATAAAGTTTAAATATATTAAGGATCATTTTTACAGAAACAGAAATATTTTTAAATTTTTTATTTATTAATAAATACTTTTTTATTTAATCTTTATTCTTCAAGGTTAAAAGTGTAAAAAAAAGTATTATTAAATCAAAAAATCCTAAAATAAATGGAATCAATAACTATTGAGAACGAAAAAAAATTTCATTGAAAAAAAACTCATTGATCATTGAAATATAAGGATTCCTCGAAAAGTTAAAAATTATACCAATTTTTTATGATACAAACACGAGGAAAGTTCTAAAATTTTAAACAAATTTTTGATAAAATTTTTTATTACTTAGGAGCCGTGTGAGATTAAAATCTCATGCACGGTTTTGAATGAGAGAAAAAATAAACTTTTTTTTCGACTCTAACTCACCTACTCCAGTCGTTGCTTTTCTTTCTGTTACTTCCAAAATAGCTGGATTAGCCTTAGCTGCTAGAATTTTGAATATTTTATTTGTGTTTTCATCAAACGAATGGAAATTTACTTTAGAAATTTTAGCTATTTTAAGTATGATATTAGGAAATTTAGTTGCTATTACTCAAACAAGTATGAAAAGAATGCTTGCTTATTCTTCAATAAGTCAAATTGGATACATTCTTATTGGATTAATTACTGGTGATTTAAAAGGATACGCGAGTATGACGATTTATGTTTTTTTCTATATTTTTATGAACTTAGGAACGTTTGCTAGTATTATACTATTTAGTTTACGTACAGGAACAGACAATATTCGTGATTATGCAGGTTTATATATAAAAGATCCTTTATTGAGTTTTTCATTAACATTATGCTTATTATCGTTAGGGGGTCTTCCTCCTTTAACTGGTTTTTTTGGAAAATTATATTTATTTTGGTGTGGTTGGCAATCAGATTTTTATTTTTTAGTTTTTATTGGATTAATTACAAGTGTAATTTCACTTTATTATTACTTAAAAATAATAAAATTAATTTTAACTAAAAAAAATAATGAAATAAATCCTTATATCCAAGCTTATATTATTCCATCACCTAACTTTTTTTCAAAAAATCCTGTTGAATTTGTTATGATTTTTTGCGCATTAGGTTCTACCTTTTTAGGAATTATTATTAATCCTATTTTTTCTTTTTTTCAAGATAGTTTATCTTTAAGTATTTTTTTTATTAATTAATAAAGTTATTTTTTATTTAGATTTTAATATTAAAATCTAAATAAAAAATAACTTTATTTAGATTTTAAGAAATCTAAAAAATAAAATTATATATATATAATATTAATTAATTAATTATTAGAGCCTTGATGGTGAAATGGTAGACACGCGAGATTCAAAATTTCGTGCTTAAGGCATGGAGGTTCGAGTCCTCTTCAAGGCACTAAAAACAAAATTATTTAGTGAAATTTTTTAGATAAATATTTTTTATGTTATACTATTATATTGATAGTAAAAAAACTTATATGATTAAAACATATATTTTTTATGAACATTGATTAAATTGTATATTAAAATTTTAATTAAAAATTTAACCAAAATTATATATGACTGTTATAAAAAAACAGACTCATATTTTTATCAGATGATATTTTTAATATTTTTAAATAACCCTTAAAATAATATAATTATGGAAGTTAATATTTTAGCATTTATTGCTACTGCTTTGTTTATTTTAATTCCTACTGCTTTTTTACTTATTCTTTATGTACAAACAGCTAGTCAAAACAGCTAATTTTTTTTTAATTTTTTCTTAAAACATTGATATTATTAAAGTTATAAAGAAGAAAAAAATATATATATATTTATATTTTTTTCTTCTTTTTTTCATTGCTGTTAGAATTATTAAATTATTAAATAATAAATGAATCATATGGAATTAGGACCTAGTACAATACTAGGTGTTGGATTAATTATAGTAGGTATACTTTTATATGCCCTTAAATTAAGGGAACCTTATGTTTCTAGAGGTGTGATTTGAAATGTACATAAAAAATTTTTCAACATATTTAGAAAATATAATAAATATGAAACTTGAAAATTTTTCAAAAAATTGGAAAAACTTTATTTTTGAAGTTTAATAAAATCTATGGTTAAAATATTTCAACATTTTTATGTTATTTCGAAAATATACTTGTTTAAACGGAAAATAGATTTAAAAAACGAGATTTTTGTTAAAATTTTTTTTTCTCTAGAGAAAAAAAAGAAAAAAACCAACGAAATTTAATATGAACCTAAAGATTTTTTTTAACAGTACAAAAAATGTAATTTTTTTAAATTAATATATTTGATATATATATTTTATATATATATTTTTTTTCTTTAATTGTTAAAAAAAGACAATCCAAAAAATTAAAAAAAATAACTTGGATTTAGAAGAAAAACCATATTTTATGGTTTTTGTTTAAGCCATACAGAGTTGAAAATATCATATATGGTTTTCAAGGAGGGAAAGAGTGATTACAAAATCTAAAACCTATCCTAATATTATGATTTTTTTTTCTCATCTATTGGATTATTATGTGGAGGAATTCTTTTTTTTCAAGGTTGGCGGTTAGATCCTATTCTTTTGTTATCTCAAATTTTATTAAGTGGAACAACTATTTTTTTTATTGCAGAAAGTCTTTATTTAAGAAAAAATATAAAATCTCTAAAAGATAATAAAAATTATATAAACCTAAAAAAAAAAAATATATATAAATACATTTATGAAAATTTAAAACTAAAAAAAAAGTGGGATGAAATAAAATATACAAGACAAATTTTTTATAAAAAAAAAAAGCATTGAATTTTGTTAATTCAATGCTTTTTTTAAAAAGACTTATATTTATAAACCACTTCGTCCCCATACAACAAGTGAAAGAGAAAAGGTAAAAATAACCATTAAGGCAGCCCAAGCTATATTAATAATGTCCATTGAAAAATCCTTTATTTTACATTTATTTTAATCAATTTGATAAATATCAAAAAAAAAAAAAATATATATATATATATATATATATATATATATATATATATATATTATACATTTACATTTTACGTTTTTTGAAATAAATATTTAATATTTTTTTTGCTAATTAAAAAAAATAAAAAAGGAACTTGCTTTTTTTTTTTAATTGTTTTAATCTTATATTGGGTTGTCTATAATATAATAAATTTAAAAACATTTAAAATGTATCAGGCTATAATATATAGAGCAATACAATTTGTTTTTAGAAATGACATAATAGACAATCCACAGTTTCTATATTTTGTTAATAAAGCGACACCCAGATTTGAACTGGGGATAAAGGATTTGCAATCCTCTGCCTTACCACTTGGCCATGTCGCCTTTATTTTCATTAATTATATAATACAACGTATTATTTGAAAATTCAAGGCATATTTAAAATTTATTATTCAAAATAAAATTGAATTTTTTTTTTGAATAATAATTAATAAAATACACTCCAATAACAATTTAGAGGAAAATATGGAGATTTTTGTACTCCCTGAATTTGGTAAAATACAATTTGAAGGATTTAATCGTTTTATAAATCAAGGTTTGAGTGAAGAACTTAGTAATTTTCCAATAATTGAAGATATAGATCAAGAATTCGAATTTAAAATATTTGGTGAACAATATAAATTAGCAGAACCATTATTAAAAGAAAGAGATGCTGTCTATCAATCTATTACATATTCATCCGACATTTACGTACCAGCTCAATTAAAAAAAAAAAAAAAAGGAAAAATACAAAAACAAATAGTGTTTCTTGGAAGTATTCCTTTAATGAATTCTCAAGGCACTTTTGTTGTTAATGGAGTAGCTAGAGTTATAATTAATCAAATTTTACGAAGTCCTGGAATTTATTATAATTCAGAAATAGATAATAATGGAATTCCGATATATACTGGAACATTAATTTCAAATTGGGGAGGAAGATTCAAATTAGAAATTGATGGAAAAACACGAATATGGGCACGTATAAGTAAAAAAAGAAAAGTTTCTATTTTAGTTTTATTATTAGCTATGGGTTTAAATTTACAAACCATTTTACAGAGTGTTTATTATCCTAAAATTTTTTTAGAGTCTATAAAAAAAAAACAAAAAAAAGACTATCCTAATTCAACAGAAGATGCTATAGTAGAACTTTATAAAAATTTATATTGTATAGGTGGAGATCTTTTTTTTTCTGAATCTATACGTAAAGAATTACAAAAAAAATTTTTTCAACAACGATGTGAATTAGGCAAAATCGGACGATTAAATTTAAACAAAAAATTAAATCTTAATGTACCTGAAAACGAAATTTTTTTATTACCGCAAGATATTTTAGCAGCTGTTGATTATTTAATAAAATTAAAATTTGGAATAGGTACAATTGATGACATAGATCATTTAAAAAATCGACGTGTTTGTTCTGTAGCCGATTTATTACAAGATCAATTAAAATTAGCATTAAATCGTTTAGAAAATTCAGTTCGACAAATTTTACGAGGAGCAACAAAAAGAAAACGGTTACCAACCCCAAAAAGTTTAGTAACTTCAACTCCATTAATAATGACTTTTAAAGAATTTTTTGGTTCACATCCCTTATCTCAATTTTTAGATCAAACAAATCCATTAACTGAAATAGTTCATAAACGACGATTAAGTTCTTTAGGACCTGGAGGATTAACAAGACGAACTGCAAGTTTTCAAGTACGTGATATTCACCCTAGTCATTATGGAAGAATTTGTCCTATAGAAACATCTGAAGGAATGAATGCTGGACTCATAGCTTCATTAGCCATTCATGCAAAAATAAGTATTTTAGGCTGTTTAGAAAGTCCATTTTATAAAATATCTAAATCCTCGAATTTAGAAAAAATTATTAACTTATCTGCTGCTGAAGACGAATATTACCGGATAGCCACTGGAAATTGTTTAGCATTAGATCAAAACAGTCAAGAAGAACAAATAACTCCTGCTCGCTATCGACAAGATTTTGTAGCTATTGCGTGGGAACAAGTTCACTTTCGAAGTATTTTTCCTTTACAATATTTTTCTGTGGGAGCATCTCTTATCCCTTTTCTTGAACATAATGATGCAAATAGGGCTTTAATGGGATCAAACATGCAACGTCAAGCAGTTCCACTTTTAAAACCTGAAAAATGTATTGTAGGAACAGGGATAGAAAGTCAAGCAGCTTTAGATTCGGGAAGTGTAACTGTTTCATTACATGAAGGAAAAATAGAATATATTGATAGTAATAAAATTACTCTCTGTTTCAAAAAAAAAAAAATAAATAAAAATTTAATAATATATCAACGTTCAAATAATAGTACTTGTATGCATCAAAAAGCTCAAGTAAAAAAACAAAAATATATAAAAAAAGGGCAAATTTTAGCAGATGGAGCTGCTACTTCAAATGGAGAATTAGCTTTAGGGAAAAATATTTTAGTAGCTTATATGCCTTGGGAAGGCTACAATTTTGAAGATGCTATTTTGATTAACGAACGTCTAATTTATGAAGATATTTATACTTCAATTCATATTGAAAGGTATGAAATTGAAGCACGTGTAACAAGCCAAGGTCCGGAAAAATTTACTAAAGAAATACCCCATTTAGACGATTACTTACTTCGTCATTTAGATAAAAATGGTATTGTATTAACAGGTTCATGGGTTGAAACAGGAGACGTTTTAGTAGGAAAATTAACACCCCAAGAAACAGAAGAAACTTTACGTGCTCCAGAAGGAAAATTATTACAAGCTATTTTTGGGATTCAAGTAGCAACTTCAAAAGAAACTTGTCTTAAAGTACCTCCAGGAGGGAGAGGCCGAGTGATTGATATTCGATTAATTTCTCAAGAAGACACTTCTAATAATGCAGCAGAAATTATTCATCTTTATATCTTACAAAAACGTAAAATTCAAATAGGTGATAAAGTAGCTGGAAGACATGGAAATAAAGGGATTATTTCAAAAATATTACCAAGAGAAGATATGCCTTTTTTACAAGATGGGACACCTATAGATATGATATTAAGTCCTTTAGGCGTACCTTCAAGAATGAATGTAGGACAAATTTTTGAATGTTTATTAGGACTAGCAGGAAGTTTTCTTCAAAAAAATTATAGAATAATTCCTTTTGACGAACGATATGAAAGAGAAGCCTCAAGAAAGTTAGTCTTTTCTGAACTTTATAAAGCAAGTAAAAAAACAAAAAATCCATGGTTATTTGAACCAGATAATCCTGGGAAAAGTCGTTTAATCGATGGAAGAACAGGCGAAATTTTTGAGCAACCTATTACTATAGGAAAAGCTTATATGTTAAAATTAATTCATCAAGTCGATGATAAAATTCATGCTCGTTCTAGTGGTCCATATGCACTAGTTACTCAACAACCACTTCGAGGAAGATCTAGAAGGGGAGGACAAAGAGTTGGTGAAATGGAAGTGTGGGCTTTAGAAGGTTTTGGTGTAGCTTATATTTTACAAGAAATGCTAACTATAAAATCTGACCATATTCGAGCTCGTTATGAAGTTCTCGGTGCTATTGTTACTGGAGAACCTATTCCTAAACCAAATACTGCTCCAGAATCCTTTAAATTACTTGTAAGGGAATTACGATCTTTAGCTTTAGAAATTCATCATGCAATTCTATGTGAAAAAGATTTGAAATTCAAATTAAAAGAAATTTAAAAGTTAAGAATAATTTGAAATTTTTATACTATGACTTATAAAAAAAAACATCAACATCTTCGAATTGAATTAGCTTCACCTGAACAAATTCGTACTTGGGCAGAAAGAGTATTACCTAATGGTGAAATTGTTGGTCAAGTAACAAAACCTTACACGTTACATTACAAAACACATAAACCTGAAAAAGATGGTTTATTTTGTGAAAAAATTTTTGGACCGATTAAAAGCGGAGTTTGTGCATGTGGAAAATATCAAGGAATTGAAAAGAAAAAAGAAAATATCAAAATTTGTGAACAATGCGGAGTAGAGTTTATTGAATCTAGAATTCGAAGATATCGAATGGGATATATTAAATTAGCATGTTCTGTAACTCATGTTTGGTATTTAAAACGTCTTCCTAGTTATATTGCTAATCTTTTGGCTAAACCTCTTAAAGAATTAGAAAGTCTAGTTTATTGCGATGTGTGACTTGATTCTATTTTTTTTGATTTTAACAGAAAAAAACCTGTTATTTTAACTTATTTTTTATAAAATACCTCGAAATTTGACATTACTTAAATAAAAATATGAAATGAAGCTCAAAATAAAAAAAACAAATATCATATTCTTTTTTTTATTTGTTTAGAGGATTTAATCTAGGGTTATATAAAAAAATTCATTGCTATTTAGATTTCGTAAAAAAAAGAATCAAAAATTTTTTTTTTTGATGGTAATTTAAAAGTAAATTCATCGCAAATGTACTAAAAAAAAAACCATCGAAATAGAGCAAAAACCTAAAGGATACAAAGATCAAACTAAAGACAAGAAAAACCTTTTATAAAAAAAAAATATATATATATATATATCTATATATAGAAAGTAGAAAGAAATATTTTTAAAGGAATAAGACAACTCAATAATAAAAAAATTTACTTAAAACATGACTTGAGTCCCGAGTAGCCATTTTTTTGTTAAAATATTTCACTATATTAATGTAAAAAGAAAAAATTATTAACTTTAAAATAATAACTATTTGAGCCGGATGACGGAAAACTTTCATGTCCGATTCTTAGGGGGGGAATTCTAAAAATAACCTATCCCAATCTCTTTCTTGCTAGACCTATAACTAAAAAACCCACTTTATTAAAATTACAAGGTTTATTTAAATACGAAGATCAATCTTGGAAAGATATATTTCCTCGCTTTTTTTCTCCTAGAGGATTTGAAATTTTTCAAAATAGAGAAATAGCAACTGGAGGGGATGCTATTCAAAAACAATTAATGAATTTAAATTTACAAAATGTAATAAATCACGCACAGTTAGAATGGAAAGAGTTTGCTGAACAAAAATCAACGGGAAATGAATGGGAAGATAGGAAAATTCAACGACGAAAAGATCTTTTAGTTAGACGTATAAAACTAGCCAAGCATTTTATTCAAACAAAAATAAAACCAGAATGGATGGTTTTATCATTATTACCAGTACTTCCTCCGGAATTACGTCCAATGATTGAGTTAGGAGAAGGTGAATTAATAACATCGGATTTAAATGAACTTTATAGAAGAGTTATTTATAGAAATAACACTCTTCTTGATTTTTTATCACGAAGTGGTTCTACTCCAGGAGGTTTAGTTGTTTGTCAAAAACGATTAGTTCAAGAAGCTGTTGATGCACTTATTGATAATGGTATTCGAGGACAACCTATGAAAGATAGTCATAATAGACCTTACAAATCTTTTTCTGATTTAATCGAAGGAAAAGAGGGAAGATTTCGTGAAAATCTACTTGGAAAAAGGGTTGATTATTCAGGTAGATCTGTTATTGTAGTAGGTCCTTTTTTACCATTACATCAGTGTGGTTTACCTCGAGAAATGGCAATAGAACTTTTTCAAGCATTTGTTATTCGCGGACTTATTGGACGAAATTTTGCACCTAATCTTAGAGCAGCCAAAACTATGATTCAAAATAAAGAACCTATTATTTGGAAAATGCTTCAAGAGGTCATGCAAGGACATCCTATTTTGTTAAATAGAGCACCAACATTACATAGATTAGGAATACAAGCATTTCAACCAATTTTAGTAAGTGGAAAAGCTATTCATTTACATCCTTTAGTTTGTGGTGGTTTCAATGCTGATTTTGATGGAGATCAGATGGCTGTTCACGTACCTTTATCTTTAGAAGCGCAAGCAGAAGCTCGTTTACTTATGCTTTCTCATAAAAATTTATTATCCCCAGCTACAGGAGAACCTATTTCTGTACCAAGTCAAGATATGCTTCTTGGACTTTATATGTTAACCATTGAGAATAATCAAGGTATATACGGAAATAAATATCATCCATTTAAAAAAAATCATAAAAATTTTTATCAAATACCTTATTTTTCTAATTATGATAATGTTTTTCGAGCTCTTCAACAAAAACAGATTTATTTACATAGTTCATTATGGCTTCGATGGCAAATAAATTTACGAATAATAACTTTACTCAACTTAGAAGGACCTATTGAAATTCAATATAAACCTTTTGGAAATTCTTTTCAAATTTATGAACATTACCAAATTAGAAAAAATAATAATCAAGAAATGATTAGTACTTATATTTGTACAACAGCAGGACGTATTCTTTTTAATCAACAAATTGAAGAAGCTATACAAGGTACTTATAAAGCATCTTTAAAACAAAAAGCATTTGTGCAAAAAATGGAAAAAAAAAAAGATTTTTTTTTCTAGAAAAAAATGGATAAAAAAGGAACCATTAATTTCAATGGCTTAAATTCATTGTTGATTTATGTTTATAAAAACAAGAGGTTTTTTCTTATGGCAGAACCAGTCAATTTGATATTTTATAATAAAGTTATGGATAGAACTGCCATAAAACAACTTATAAGCAGATTAATAACACATTTTGGAATTACGTATACAACCCACATTTTAGATAAATTAAAAACATTAGGATTTCAACAAGCTACTTTGGGAGCTCTTTCATTAGGTATTGATGATCTTTTAACAGCACCTTCAAAGGGTTGGCTTATTGAAGATGCAGAACAATACGGTAATCTTTCAGAAAAACATCATAATTATGGAAGTTTACATGCAGTAGAAAAATTACGTCAACTAATAGAGACATGGTATGCTACAAGTGAATATTTAAAGCAAGAAATGAATCCTAATTTTAGAATGACAGATCCTTTAAATCCAGTTCATATGATGTCTTTCTCAGGAGCTCGAGGCAGTACCTCTCAAGTTCATCAATTAGTAGGTATGAGAGGATTAATGTCAGATCCTCAAGGTCAAATTATTGATTTACCGATTCAAAGTAATTTTAGGGAAGGGTTATCTTTAACAGAATATATAATTTCCTGTTATGGAGCTAGAAAAGGAGTTGTAGATACTGCTGTACGTACTTCGGATGCAGGATATCTGACTCGAAGACTTGTTGAAGTAGTTCAACATATTGTTGTCCGAAAAGTCGATTGTGGTACTCTTTATGGTATAAATTTAATCAATTTATCAGAAAAAAAAAATAATTTTCAACAAAAATTAATTGGTCGTATAGTCGCAGAAAATATATATGTAAATAATAGATGTGTTGCTCCACGGAATCAAGATATCGGCGCAATTTTAGCAAACCAATTAATAAAATTAAAAATAAAACAAATATGTATACGATCTCCGTTAACTTGTAAAAGGATGACTTGGATTTGTCAATTATGCTATGGTTGGAGTCTTAGTCATGGAAATTTAATAGAAATAGGAGAAGCTGTAGGAATTATTGCAGGTCAATCCATAGGAGAACCTGGAACTCAATTAACTTTACGAACATTTCATACTGGGGGAGTATTTACAGGAGATATTGCAGAACATGTACGAACTCCTTTTAATGGAGTTATTCAATTTAATGAAAATTTTGTATATCCAACACGAACAAGACACGGACATCCTGCTTGGATGTGTCACACTAATTTATTTTTTATAATTAAAAGTCAAAATAAAATACATAATTTCACTATTCCAGCAAAAAGTTTATTATTAGTTCAAAATAATCAATACGTAGAATCAAAACAAGTTATTGCGGAAATTCGTGCAAAAATTTCACCTTTTAAAGAAAAAGTTAAAAAATATATTTATTCTAATTTAGAAGGTGAAATGCATTGGAGTACCAAAGTCCGTCATGCTTCTGAATATATACATAGTAATATTCACCTTATACTTAAAACTTCTCATATATGGATATTATCAGGAAATTTAAATAATAAAAATAAAAATAATAATTTATCTGTCTTATTTTATAAAAATCAAGATAAAATTGATTTTCAAATTTCTCTTACAAAAGAAAAATCACTTTTTTCTTTTTTAGGAAATAAAAATAAATTAAACCTTTTTCTTTTTCATTTTTTTCTTTTTAAAAAAAATAAAATTTTCTTAAAATCACAATCAATTAATAATATAGTAAATCACATTAATAATTCAAAAAACTACAATTTCATTTTACGAGAATATACTATAAAAAAAAATATAAATTTTTTTTTTTTTAAAAAAAAAAATTTAATTTGTCCATTATTTCTTAAAATACCAAAAAATGGTATTTTAAGAAATAATGATATTTTTGCTATTTTAGATGACTCTAAATATAAATTAAAAAAGTCAGGAATTATAAAATACGGAAATATTAAAGTTGATTTCATTAATAAAAATACTAGTTTTGAAGATCCAAAATTATTTAGACCAAGATATCCAATTATTAAAGAAGGTAATTTTTTTTTCATTCCTGAAGAAATACATCTTTTAACTCAATCTTTATCCTCTATTTTTATAAAAAATAATAAATTTATTCAAGCAGGTACACCTATTACTTTTAATATTAATAGCAATATTAATGGATTAGTCAAAATAAAAAAAAAAGGAAATAATAATTATGAAGTCAAAATATTACCTGGAACTATATATTATCCAAATGAAACATATAAAATTTCAAAACAAATAAGTATTTTAATACCACCAGGAAAAAAACTTTTTAACGAATTTGAATGCAAGAATTGGACATATCTTCAATGGATTATGCCTTCTAAAGAAAAACCATTTGTTTTAATACGACCAGCCATTGAATATAAAATATCTAATAAACTAAATAAATCAACTCTTTTTTATTTGTTAAAAAAAAATAAAAAATTAGAAATTCAAACTATAAATTATCTTCTTTACGAAGATGATGAACAAATTCAAATAATAAATGAAAAAAATATTCAATTACTTCAAACTTGTTTAATAGTACATTGGAAGAAAAAACATTTTTTAAAAAAAGCTAATGTTTCTTTTATAAAAATAAAAACAAAAAACAATTTTAAAAATTTTCTTCAAATAAGTTTAATACAGTATTCTAGTTTAGAAAAAAAAAAAGAAAAAAAAAGTTTCAATAATGTTTTAAAAAAAAATTGTTATGATAATTTTTGTTCGATTTCAAAAAATCAATTAAAAAATAAACAGCAAGGAATTATTCGAATTTTATCTAATCAAAATAATGGAATTCAATCTTTTATTATTTTATCTCCATCAAATTTAGTTAAAACATTTCAATTTAATAAATCAACAAAAAACCTTTCAACAAAAACAAATACTAATATTTCTTCTACTCAATTTTTTGAATTTGATAAAAATTCAAAAAATTTACAATTTTTGAATAAAAAAAAAAGATTGAATTTAACAAAAAAAAATTCTTCTATAAAACTTCTTGTATTTGAAAAATTAGGATTTTTAGGTAATTTACATAATATTGTTACAAATTTTTTTACTTTGTTTTATTTGATTAGTTATACTAAATTAATATCAAACAAATATTCTATTCTTAATCAATTTCACCAGACTTCTCAAAATCCAAAGTGGTATTTAATAGATGAGTCTAAAAAAATTAATAAATTGATTTTAGGAAAAAATATAAATTATAATTTATTTAATTGGTGTTTTCCTTTATTTTCTTTATTAAAAAAAAGAATTCATTTTCAATTTATAAAACTTGGACAATTGCTTTTTGAAAATTTTGTAATATCTAAATATAAAACAAATTTTCCATCTGGGCAAATTATAAGTATAAATACTAATTATTTTATTATTAGATTAGCTAAACCTTATTTGGCTACTGGAGGAGCTACTATTCATAATAATTATGGTGAATTTATTAAAGAAGGAGATACTTTAATAACACTTATATATGAAAGATTAAAATCTGGCGATATTATTCAAGGTCTTCCTAAAGTTGAACAATTACTAGAAGCACGTCCAATCAATTCAGTTTCTATTAATTTAGAAAATGGATTTGAAGATTGGAATAATGATATGACTAAATTTATTGGAAATCTTTGGGGTTTTTTTTTAAGTACAAAGATTAGTATGGAACAAGCACAAATAAGCTTAGTTGACCAAATTCAAAAAGTATATCAGTCTCAAGGAGTACAAATATCAAATAAACATATAGAAATAATTGTACGTCAAATGACTTCTAAAGTGGTCACTTTAGAAGATGGAATGACTAATCTTTTTTTACCTGGAGAACTTATTGAATTTTCAAAAGCACAAAGAATGAATCGTGCTTTAGAAGAAGCAATTCCTTATAAACCGATATTATTAGGAATAACCAAAGCATCCTTAAATACTCAAAGTTTTATTTCTGAAGCTAGTTTTCAAGAAACTACACGAGTTTTAGCAAAAGCTGCTTTAAAAGGTCGAATTGATTGGTTAAAAGGTTTAAAAGAGAATGTTATTCTTGGTGGAATAGTTCCTGCTGGTACAGGATCACAAGAAGTTATTTGGCAAATAACTTTAGAAAAAAAAAAAGAAATATATTTAAAAAAAAAAAAAAAAGAATTTTTAACTAAAAAAATAGAAAATGTGTTTTTATATAAAAACACATTTTCTATTTTTCCTACTACAGAAATTATTCACAATGTATTAAAAGATAATGGATTAAAAGAACTAATTTATAAAAATAATATTAACAAAAAGAATTTTTCTATATAAAAAAAATTGAATTATCTTAAAACCTATTTTACATACACTTTTATTATTAAATAAAAAAAATGAAACAAAAATCTTGGAATATTCATTTGGAAGAAATGATGGAAGCAGGTGTTCATTTTGGTCATCAAGCTCGGAAATGGAATCCAAAAATGGCGCCTTATATTTTTACAGAAAGAAAAGGTATTCATATTATAAATCTTACTCAAACAGCTCGATTTTTATCTGAAGCTTGTGATTTAGTCGCGAATGCATCAAGTAAAGGAAAACAATTTTTAATCGTAGGAACAAAATATCAAGCAGCTGATTTAATTGAGTCATCCGCTTTAAAAGCTAGATGTCATTATGTAAACCAAAAATGGCTTGGGGGTATGTTAACTAATTGGGCAACTATAGAAACCCGTCTTCAAAAATTTAAAGATTTAGAAAATAAAAAAAAAACAGGAACAATAAATCGACTTCCTAAAAAAGAAGCAGCAAATTTAAAAAGACAATTAGATCATTTACAAAAATATCTAGGTGGTATTAAATATATGACAAGTTTACCTGACATTGTTATTATTATTGATCAACAAAAAGAATTTACAGCTATTCAAGAATGCATTACTTTAGGAATTCCTACAATTTGTTTAGTTGATACAGATTGTAACCCAGATATGACAGATATACCAATTCCTGCTAATGATGATGCTAGAGCTTCAATTAGATGGATTTTAAACAAATTAACATTAGCAATTTGTGAAGGACGTTATAATTCAATAAAAAATTCATAATAAAAATAAATAGTAAAAATCATTACTACTTTCTAATAAAAAAATAGATTAAAATAATAACAAATCTTTTTTATTTATTCTTGTACAAAAAAATTATCTTTTAAGATTTTTATTTTATTTTTAGAAGGAGTAATATGCATCATACTGCAAAAATAGTGAACAATTTAAATAATTTTTACGAAATATCAAATGTCGAAGTAGGTCAACATTTTTATTGGCAATTAGGTAATTTTCAAGTTCATGCGCAAGTACTAATCACTTCATGGATTGTAATTGCTATTTTATTAACTTTGGCTATTTTAGCCACTCGAAATTTACAAACAATTCCAATGGGTGGCCAAAATTTCATAGAATATGTTTTAGAATTTATTCGTGATTTAACTAGAACACAAATAGGAGAAGAAGAATATCGTCCTTGGGTTCCTTTTATAGGAACTATGTTTTTATTTATTTTTGTATCCAATTGGTCAGGTGCTCTTTTTCCTTGGCGAGTTATTGAATTACCAAATGGTGAACTTGCTGCACCAACAAATGATATTAATACCACTGTTGCATTAGCGTTACTTACATCCGTAGCATATTTTTATGCAGGTCTCCATAAAAAAGGATTAAGTTATTTTGGTAAATATATTCAACCAACACCAGTACTTTTACCAATAAATATTTTAGAAGATTTTACTAAACCTTTATCACTAAGTTTTCGACTTTTTGGTAATATTTTAGCTGATGAATTAGTTGTTGCTGTGCTTATTTCTTTAGTACCTTTAGTAATTCCTATACCTATGATGTTTTTAGGACTATTTACTAGTGCTATTCAAGCTTTAATTTTTGCTACACTTGCAGCAGCTTATATAGGAGAATCTATGGAAGGTCATCATTAGAAACTTTTTTTTATAAATGAAAACAATTATATTAAAAAAAAATTTATAGAATATGATTGTTTTCATTTCATTTTGAATTTTATAATATAGAGTTAGATATTAAAAAAAAATATATATATTTTTTTATATTTAATATTTTTACAAATATTTATTTACTAACAAAAATTTTTTGTTGATATTTGGATATTGCGTTTTTTGTTTCAAAAAAGTTTCTTATTTTAAATTTGAGAAAAAATTTAGTGGTACTATCACTTTAAAAAGAGACACTTTGAGTTATTAACTGCTTTAACTAAAATATTTTTATAAAAATTTTAGTAAGCAACGAAATAGATTTTGAATCAAATCTTTTTTGTAAATTTAGTTAAAGGAGATTATCATGAACCCCTTGATTTCTGCTGCTTCTGTTATTGCTGCTGGATTAGCTGTAGGCCTAGCTTCTATTGGACCTGGAATTGGTCAAGGAACTGCAGCAGGTCAAGCTGTAGAAGGTATTGCAAGACAACCTGAAGCGGAAGGTAAAATTCGAGGTACTTTACTGCTAAGTTTAGCTTTTATGGAAGCTTTAACTATTTATGGATTAGTTGTAGCTTTAGCACTTTTATTTGCAAATCCTTTTGTTTAATAATTTGAAATTATTATTTCAAATTTTGAATAAATAATATGTTATTCATTTTTTTTTCCTTTTAAAAGGAAAAAAAAATGAATAACATATTATTTATTCACGAAAAATTTTTTTTCTTTAAATATAAGTTAAAAAATGAAAAAAAGGTGTTGAGTAAACAAAAAACTCCACAAAATTCAATAACATAATAATGAAAAAAGAGGACAGTATGGAAAATGGGACTGATTTTGTTATTTCCTCAAATTTTTGGACTATAGCTGGAAGTTTTGGATTAAATACAAATTTGTTAGAAACAAATTTAATAAATTTAGGTGTAGTAATTGGATTGTTAGTTTATTTTGGAAAGGGAGTGTGTGCGGGTTGAGCATTTGAATACAAATTTGGAATTATCCAATAATACTTAAATAAAAGAGTATATAATCCCAACGAATAACTTTTAGTTAAAAAGCTCAAAAGAACAATAGCATTTCGTAAAATCAAAAACTTAAAATTGATAAAGGGAAAATTAGAAAAATGGTTAAAGCTAAACTGCTTGAAGTCTAAGCATACTTGGGATTTTCTTTATCCCACCATGAAAAAAACATGGTTGAAGATTTTTTTGATATATAACACTCATATCAATAAAATTTGAGGATTGAATAAATATATAATTTATTCGATTTTGAGAATCTTCTCTTAAAATTTTTTCAATTTTTTCAAGTGCTGAATTGACAACCTATTTACAAATTTTAATTTACAAAAAACAATCTTGCTGACAATTTTCACTATTTTTGTCATTTTTGTCAAAAGAATCATCAACAATTATTTTACGTAAAAAAAAAAACGAAAATAAATAAAGAAGATAAGCTCAGTTTAAAATAAGAAAAAATTTATTTATAAAAAAACTGAACAATAAAGCCGGATGAATTGAAAAATTCATGTTCGGTTTGGGAAGAGATTATAAAAAAATATATAAATAATCTACTTTCATTAAGTAATCTTTTAAAAAATCGTAAACAGACCATTCTAAATACTATTCAAGATGCGGAAGAACGATATAAAGAAGCTACTGATAAGCTTAATCAAGCTCGAACTCGTTTGCAACAAGCAAAATTAAAAGCAGATGATATTCGAATAAATGGATTATCTCAAATGGAAAAAGAAAAACAAGATTTAATTAATGCGGCTGATGAAGATTCTAAACGATTAGAAGATTCAAAAAATGCTACAATTCGTTTTGAAAAACAAAGAGCGATTGAGCAAGTTCGACAACAAGTTTCTCGTTTGGCATTAGAACGAGCTTTAGAAACGTTAAAAATTCGTTTAAACAATGAATTACATTTACGTATGATTGATTATCATATTGGCCTACTTAGAGCCATGGAAAGTACAATTGAGTAACTTTCATCAGTTTTATTTTTTTTTAATTAATTAAAAAAAGCTAATGGTAAATATTCGACCTGATGAAATTAGCAGTATTATCCGTAAACAAATCGCAGAATATACTCAAGAAGTTAAAATAGTCAATATTGGAACAGTACTTCAAGTAGGAGATGGTATTGCACGTATTTATGGTCTTGATAAAGTTATGGCAGGTGAATTAGTCGAATTTGAAGATGGTACAATAGGAATTGCTTTAAATTTAGAATCAGATAATGTTGGTGCTGTTTTAATGGGTGATGGATTAACTATACAAGAAGGTAGTTCTGTAAAAGCAACAGGTAAAATTGCTCAAATACCCGTTAGTGATGCTTATTTAGGTCGTGTTGTGAATGCACTAGCTCAACCTATTGATGGAAAAGGCCAAATACCAGCATCTGAATTTAGGCTAATTGAATCTCCAGCTCCAGGTATTATATCTAGACGTTCTGTTTATGAACCTATGCAAACAGGACTTATTGCTATTGATTCTATGATTCCTATTGGACGTGGTCAACGAGAGTTGATTATTGGAGACCGACAAACAGGAAAAACAGCTGTAGCTATTGATACTATTTTAAATCAAAAAGGTCAAAATGTTCTATGTGTTTATGTAGCTATTGGTCAAAAAGCTTCTTCTGTTGCTCAAGTAGTTAATACTTTGGAAGAACGTGGTGCATTAGAGTATACAATTGTAGTTGCTGAAACTGCAAATTCTCCTGCTACATTGCAATATCTTGCTCCTTATACTGGAGCCGCTTTAGCTGAATACTTTATGTATCGTAAACAGCATACTCTTATTATTTATGATGATCTTTCTAAACAAGCTCAAGCTTATAGACAAATGTCTCTTTTATTAAGAAGACCACCAGGTCGAGAAGCTTATCCTGGAGATGTTTTTTATTTACATTCACGTCTTTTAGAAAGAGCAGCTAAATTAAGCTCTAACCTAGGTGAAGGTAGTATGACTGCTTTACCTATTGTTGAAACCCAAGCTGGTGATGTTTCAGCTTATATTCCAACAAATGTTATTTCTATTACAGATGGACAAATCTTTTTATCAGCTGACTTATTTAATGCAGGAATTCGCCCAGCCATTAACGTAGGTATTTCTGTATCAAGAGTTGGCTCTGCTGCACAAATTAAAGCTATGAAACAAGTAGCTGGTAAATTAAAATTAGAATTAGCTCAATTTGCGGAGTTGGAAGCTTTTGCTCAATTTGCTTCTGATCTTGATAAAGCTACTCAAAATCAATTAGCAAGAGGTCAAAGATTACGTGAATTACTTAAACAATCTCAATCTGCACCTCTTAGTGTAGAAGAACAAATTGCTACTATTTATACTGGTGTTAATGGTTATTTAGATGTATTAGAAACAGGACAAGTTAAAAAATTTTTAATTCAATTACGTGAATATTTAGTAACTAATAAACCACAATTTGCGGAAATTATTCGTTCTACTAAAGTTTTTACAGAACAAGCGGAAAATCTTTTAAAAGAAGCCATTACAGAACATATTGAACTTTTCTTATTTAAAGAAGAAAAATAAAAAAAAGAACGAATTTTATTTTGAAATTAAAAATGAATTTCTTTTTTTTTATTTTATAAAATTACGTCCAATAGGATTCGAACCTATACTGGAGGTTTAGAAAACCTCTGTCCTATCCTTTAGACGATGGACGCTAAAAAAAAAAGAATTTGAAATGAAAATCCTACAAAAAGATTTTCATTTCAAATTCTTTTTTTAGAAGAAAAGCGGGTAGCGGGAATCGAACCCGCATCATTAGCTTGGAAGGCTAAGGGTTATAGTCGACACTTTTTTTTATCAAGGTGCCTCTAATTCAAAACCGAACGTGAAAGTTTTCTTTCATTCGGCTCCTTTATAAAAATTTTGAAGTCATTTAAAACAGATATGTTTTAAATGACTTCAAAATTTTTATAACATCTATGTCAGTTTTTTCTTTTACATTTAAATGTAAAAATACTTTATTAGATGATCCTTTTAGAAAGATAAAAAAATATACTAAAAAATTGAAAATAAAAACTTTCTAATTACTTCGTTCTTTATTTCTATTTACTTTTAATCTTTAGGAAAATTTTTTTCACCAAGTTATTTTTTTTAATGTTAATAACTTTAGCAAACTAAAGTTAGTTAAAGAATAACTATTTTTGCATCAAAATTTTAAATTTTTTAAACTTGAAGATTTAGTTATGATAAAAAAATTTGTTTTTGATTTCTATCCATCGATTTTGAGCAAATTAAAAATTTTCATTTTTTTAATATTCCGCTTTTTTTAGTAATAAAAAAAAAAAAGGAATAATGCTTTTATTAATATTTCATTAATATTAATAAAAAAAATTTACTAAGAAATAAAGTTATTAAAAAAGAATTAAATTATGATCCTTTAACCTTTTTTTTTACGAATCACACTTTTACCACTAAACTATACCCGCTATTATAGTTATTATATCCTATATAGGATTTTTATTCTATTATTTCATTCCATCCCCGGAATGATGTTTATTACAAAATGCATATTGTTTCCGGAGATGGAAAATAAAAAAATTACAAATTACCTTTACGAGCTGCTAATAAAGCAATAACTAATGGGCCTGATGCAACTATTAAAGCCAGAACAGTAAGCTGTGCAATAACTTCTAAATTCATTCTGGTTTAACCTCTCTTTTTTTTACAATTCGAAATTTTTTACAAAAAACTTTTTATTGACTTAAAAAACAATAAAAAAATCTATAGCGATAATAAACTGAGATCAGTACAATAATAATAAGATGATTTTTTTTATTCAAAATGATATATTAATATTAATTATATATTAACAAAAAAAATATATAGATAAATTTAAATTAATTGCTAATTGTATTATATATATATATTTTTTTTTGATCAGCAAGGAGAAAAAATAATGACCTCAATTTCAGATAGTCAAATTCTTGTAATTCTTTTAAGTGTGTTTATAGCTAGTATTTTAGCTTTAAGATTAGGAAAAGAGTTATATCAATAAATGAATTAAATCATTAAAAGTTTAAAAAGCCTGGCCAATCATTTAATTAATATTGGCTGGGTTTTTTTTATTAATAAAAAAAAAGTTTTGTTAGTATTTTGTTAATATATTATTCATAATAATTTTAGAATACATTTTATATAATAAATTTTCTAATGCTTTACTATATATATATATATATATATATATATATATATATAATATATATATATTATATATATATATTTTTTTTTAAGAATTCAATATAAACAAATACTTTATTAAATAAAGATTGAAATAAATATTTTTATTATAGTATTATAATAATAATAAGAGTATACTATAATATATCATATATATATATATATAGATATATATATGATATATCATTTTTTTTTCAAAAACGAATAATTTTTGATATTTGGAGAGATGGCCGAGTGGACGAAAGCGGCGGATTGCTAATCCGTTGTACAAGCTTTTTGTACCGAGGGTTCGAATCCCTCTCTCTCCGTTGAAAAATTTAATTTTTTATTCTTTACGTCCAGGATTACGTCCTGGATCATTAGATAAAAATCCAAAAACAAAAAGAGAAACAAAAAAGATAACCACTGTGTAAACAAATAGCTTAAGAGTAAGCATAACATAATCTCCAGGATCATTACTAGAAATAGAATAGAATAAAATTGAAAAATTTTTTTCGTTGAATTTTCATGGAGAAAAAGAGATTTGAACTCTTGGTAACCTAATTACTTAAGTTAAAAGTTAAAGTAATTTAAAATACAATCAATTACTTTAGAATTTCTCCTGTTAAACAAATTAAACAAAGTTTTTTTTTAAAGAAGATTCAAAAAAATAATTAAGTTTTATACAATATAAAGCGGATGATTTTATATATATTTTAAACATCCGCTTTATAAACTTAAATTACAAAAAAAAATTAAAATGATAATTTATCGAAAACTTACAGAAGCTTGCCATACAAAAGCTAAAAGAAAAAAGAACAAAGGTATAATCGGCATTACGTCAACAATTGGATCAAAAATTGAATAAGCTTCAGGTAATTTAGCAAAAGTGATCCCACTTAAATAAAACGCATTTTCTAAATAAATATTAAACATAACTAAATTTTTAGTTCTCCAATAAATATTATTACAAAAGTGAAATAGAAGATAAAAAAAACTTAATATAAATAGCATAAACTCTTAGGTACATCTTACTACAAGTTCTTTTAGCTTTAAAGAGGTTATAATTTTTTTATTTTTTATTAGATTGACAAAAATAAAAAAATTATGATTTATTAAAATCAAATAGATATGGGGCGTCGCCAAGTGGTAAGGCTGCAGGTTTTGATCCTGTTATTCGGAGGTTCGAATCCTTCCGTCCCAGATTTTTAATTAATTTTTTTGAATTTTTCAAAAATCGAAAAATTACTAAAAAAATAATATATTATATTGTATTTTTTATTTATATTATGACAATAAGATAAATATGGCAAGGGATTTTTCTATGTTATAAAATATAAAATAGATTATTGAAAGTAAAGAGATTTTAATTTATGAAATTAGCTTATTGGATGTATGCTGGTCCTGCTCATATTGGAACTCTCCGAGTAGCTAGTTCTTTTAAAAATGTACATGCTATTATGCATGCTCCTTTAGGAGATGATTATTTTAATGTTATGCGTTCTATGTTAGAACGAGAAAGAGATTTTACTCCTGTAACTGCTAGTATTGTGGATCGTCATGTATTAGCTCGCGGATCTCAAGAAAAGGTAGTTGATAATATAACTCGAAAGGACAAACAAGAACGTCCAGATTTAATTGTATTAACTCCTACTTGTACTTCTAGTATTTTACAAGAAGATCTACAAAATTTTGTAGAGAGAGCTTCTATGAGTTCTGACTCTGATGTAATTCTTGCAGATGTAAATCATTATCGAATTAATGAACTTCAAGCTGCTGATCGAACATTAGAACAAGTAGTACGTTATTATTTAGAGAAAGCTCGTAGACAAGGAAATTTAAATATTTCTTTAACAAAAAAGCCGTCAGCAAATATTATTGGTATATTTACATTAGGTTTTCATAATCAACATGATTGTCGTGAATTAAAACGTTTACTACAAGATTTAGGAATTCTAATTAATCAAATAATTCCTGAAGGAGGTTTTGTAGAAAATCTTCACGAATTGCCAAAAGCTTGGTTTAATTTGGTACCTTATCGTGAAGTAGGTTTAATGACAGCTTTATATTTAGAAAAAGAATTTGGAATGCCGTATATATCGACAACCCCTATGGGAGTTGTAGATACAGCTAATTGTATTCGACAAATACAAAAACATATAAATATATGGTCTCATATTTTACTAGGAAAAATATTTGATTTTGAACCTTATATTGACGAACAAACTAGATTTATTTCTCAAGCTGCTTGGTTTTCAAGATCTATAGATTGTCAAAATCTAACAGGAAAAAAAGCTGTTGTTTTTGGTGATGCAACACACGCTGCTTCAATGACCAAAATTCTTGCTTGTGAAATGGGAATTCGTGTTAGTTGTACTGGAACTTATTGTAAACACGACGAAGAATGGTTTAAAGAACAAGTTCAAAATTTTTGTGATGAAATACTTATCACTGATGATCATACAGAAGTAGGTGATATGATTGCTCGTGTTGAACCTTCTGCTATTTTTGGTACTCAAATGGAACGTCATATTGGTAAACGTCTTGATATTCCCTGTGGAGTAATTTCTTCACCAGTTCATATTCAAAATTTTCCTTTAGGTTATAGACCATTTTTAGGTTATGAAGGTACTAATCAAATAGCAGATTTAGTTTATAATTCTTTTACTTTAGGAATGGAAGATCATCTTTTAGAAATATTTGGTGGTCATGATACTAAAGAAGTTATTACTAAATCTTTATCTACAGACACAGATTTAACTTGGAATTCTGAAAGTCAATTAGAGTTAAATAAAATACCAGGATTTGTTAGAGGAAAAATAAAACGAAACACTGAAAAATTTGCACGACAAAATAACATTCCAAAAATAACTGTTGAGGTTATGTATGCAGCTAAAGAACATTTAAGTGCATAAAAATTTTTGAAGTTTTAGTTTTCTTAAATAATCCTTTTTTTATTTGTAAATTTTTTCTATATTTTACTTTAAATTCTTTAAAATTTAAAGTAAGTTTTTTTTCAAAAAGAAAAAGAATTTTTAAAATTCTTTTTCTTTTTGAAAAAAAAATTATCAAAAAACTTAAGGAGATTTTTATGAATCAATTTTTTTGTTTTCTACAATTGTTTTTTTATTATCCCTTTTTTTTCTTTTTTTTATATTTTTATTTAGTTTTTTTTATTCCAAAAACAAATAATCTAAATTTGTTGAATCTTCTCTCATTTTTTTTTAAATGGAGAAAAACTAAATAAAAATAAAGAAAATTTTATAAAAAAAATTATTTGAAATTTTAATAAAAATTTGAATTTGATATTTTTTTTTTTTTTAATTTTTCTATTTAAAATAGAATTGACAATACTAATTAACATAGATATAATTGTGTTGATGTTTTTTATTTTTTTGAAATTAAATTTTTATTTTAGGGTTGCTAACTCAATGGTAGAGTACTCGGCTTTTAAGTGCGACTTGGATTTTTACACATTTAGATGAAATGCCAAATTCATCCATACCGTTGACAAGGTTTCTAAAACTACGACTAATCTTAAAAGGAAACTTTAAAGAAAAAATAGCATGTCGTTAATTTTTTCATTTGTTTTAAATTCAAAAAAAATGGAATGAAAATTTTTATAAGTCAATTAAAGTTAATGGATAAAGCTAAATTGCTTAAATCATAGGTAAAAGAAGAACCAGCTTCTGTTTCAAATTTTTGAAATATTCTCTTTATTTATTTTAAGAATTTGTTAAAAGATTTTTAAACAGTCAATATATGAGAAAAATTCCTATTAATTTTTTTTAGATTTTTTACCAAAAATGAATCCTAAATACTTTCAAAAATGTGTCTGAAAATGACCAGTATGCTGATTAACATAAAAATAAAATTGAAATTTATTATTTTTTAAGTCAGGAGAACAATCAATTCAAAAAAGTATTAAAAAAAAATATTTTTTTGTTTCAAAGATTGTACTATGTATTTATTCTTTTATATTTTATAAAAATAATGAAATGAGAACTATAGTTAAGGTTTTGTCTACTATTGAAAAAAAAAAAAGTGGTTGGAATAAACAATTTGTATATATATTCTTTTTTCAAGAAAATTTTTACGGAATTGCATACAATCGGTTTATAAATAAAACAAATTCTAAATTTTTTTTTGTTTAAAAAATAATTTTAATTTTTTAAAAATAAAACGACTAATAAAAAAAATACGTCAATTTGATTTTTTATTTCTTTTTTCTAGAAAAAAGGATTTTGCAAATATAAAAGAAGTTTTAGTTATTATTTTTCATTTTCTTTTTTTACTTCAATCAAAAAAAGATTTAAAAAAAAAGAAAATGAATACTTATCAATCTATTCATTCTATATTTTCTTTTATGGAACATAGAATTGATGACTCAACTAGTTTTTTAGATATTACAATACCTTTTTTTTTTCATCCAGAAATTTTAATTCGAATTTTTCGGAGACATGTTAAAGATATTCCATTTTTGCATTTTTTAAGAATTCTTCTTCATAAAAGTATAAATATTTTAAATATAGAAACTTTTTTGAATTCGAAAAAAGATCGGTTTTTTTGTTTTTTATGGAATTTTTATATTTACGAATTTGAATATCTTTTAAATGATATATGGGAAAAATTTGATAAATTTGAATCAGTAATTTTTTGGAATTTTATTGATCAAACAAATTCTATTAAAAAAATAAAACATATATTAAAAATATCAAACAAATCAATTGAAAAAAATATTGTAAAAAAAACAAGTTCAATTCAGTATATACGATATCAAAATAATTTAATTATAACTTTAAATGAAAATAATACTTTAAATTTGGAAAATTGGAAAGATTTTTTTCTTATTTTTTGGCAGAAATATTTTAATGTTTGGTTTAAACCTTCGAGAATTTTAATTAAAAATTTATCTAAAAACTCTTTTTTTTTTTTAGGATATGTGTTTCGTCTTAGAAATCAAGTTTTTATAATTCAAATTCAAATAAGAAATTATTTGACAAATGTTCATTTAATTCAATTAGAATTTTGTAGTATTATTCCAATTGTGTCTTTTATTAGATTTTTAGCTAAAGAAAAATTTTGTGATGTTTTAGGACGTCCACTTTGTAAATTATCTTGGACAACATTAGCAGATAATGAAATTTTTGAACGATTTGATCAAATAATCAAAAATATTTTTAGTTATTATAGTGGATGTTTTAATAAAAAAGGTTTATATCAATTACAATATATTTTTAGATTTTCTTGTGCTAAAACTTTAGCATGTAAACATAAAAGTACAATCCGTACTGTTTGGAAAAAATATGGTTCAAATTTATTAACAAACTCTATATTTTTCAAAAAAAAAAAATTAATTTCTTTAAATTTTTGGCAAATAAATCCTTACAAAAAGAATTTTTGGTATTTAAATATTATTCAAGTAAATTACTTAGCACATTTATTACAAAAATTAAAATTATCAAAAGAATAAAAAAACATAGAGAAAGCCGTATGCAGTGAAAATTGCAAGTACGGTTTGGGAAGAGATGATTTCATTTTTGTTGAAAAAAAAATGATTCATCTACTTCATCCGACGAGTTCCGGGTTCGAGCCCCGGGCAACCCATTTTTTTTTTATTGAATAAATTTCATTGATTTTTTTTTGAAATATTAGTTGACATAATCATATGTAATGTGTAATACTATTAATTAACAAGTTTAAATATTTGGGAAACTCTTAATTACTTTAAAAACCAAGTTTTACTATGACCGCTACTTTAGAAAGACGCGAAAGCGCAAGCATTTGGGGTCGCTTCTGCGATTGGGTTACTAGCACTGAAAACCGTTTATACATTGGATGGTTTGGTGTATTGATGATTCCTACTTTATTAACAGCAACTTCAGTATTCATTATTGCTTTTATTGCAGCTCCTCCTGTAGATATTGACGGTATCCGTGAACCTGTATCTGGTTCTCTTCTTTACGGAAATAACATCATTTCTGGTGCTATTATCCCTACATCTGCAGCTATCGGTTTACATTTTTACCCTATTTGGGAAGCTGCTTCTGTTGATGAATGGTTATACAACGGTGGTCCTTATGAACTTATCGTTCTTCATTTCTTACTTGGTGTAGCTTGCTACATGGGTCGTGAATGGGAACTTAGCTACCGTTTAGGTATGCGTCCTTGGATTGCTGTTGCATACTCAGCTCCTGTTGCTGCTGCTACTGCAGTTTTCTTGATCTACCCTATTGGTCAAGGAAGCTTCTCTGACGGTATGCCTTTAGGTATCTCTGGTACTTTCAATTTCATGATCGTATTCCAAGCTGAACACAACATCCTTATGCACCCATTTCATATGTTGGGTGTAGCTGGTGTATTCGGCGGTTCTCTATTCAGCGCTATGCATGGTTCTTTGGTAACTTCTAGTTTAATCCGAGAAACTACTGAGAATGAGTCTGCTAACGCAGGTTACAAGTTTGGTCAAGAGGAAGAAACTTACAACATTGTAGCTGCTCACGGTTACTTTGGTAGATTAATCTTCCAATACGCTAGCTTTAACAACTCTCGTTCTTTACACTTCTTCTTGGCTGCTTGGCCTGTTGTAGGTATTTGGTTTACTGCTTTAGGTATCAGCACTATGGCTTTCAACTTAAATGGTTTTAACTTTAACCAATCTGTAGTTGACAGTCAAGGTCGTGTAATTAACACTTGGGCTGATATTATCAACCGTGCTAACCTTGGTATGGAAGTTATGCATGAACGTAACGCTCACAACTTCCCTCTAGATTTAGCTGCTGTTGAAGCTCCTGCTGTAAACGGTTAATATCTTTCAAAGGCTTAAAAAAATCATAAAAAATATTGATTCTTTTAGTCATTAATTTAAAAACTTAAAATTTTTAAAGAAGGAAAAAACTAAAAAATAATGACCTTTGAGACTTTAAATCTTAAAGGTCATTATTTTTTTTAATAGAAAGAAAAAGGGCGGACGTAGCCAAGTGGATTAAGGCAGTGGATTGTGGATCCTCTACGCGCGGGTTCAATTCCCGTCGTTCGCCCAATAAAAAATTGATTTTTCATTTTTTTGGTTGACGTAAGATTTTCTTTATGTCATTATAATGAAGATGACAAAAAATATTGATTTTTTATTTGATTTTCATAATTTACATAAACAATATTGTTTATGTAAATTATGAAAATCAAATAAAAAAAAATATGAAATAAAATTTTCTGTATATATTTTGTTTTTTTTCTATTCTACAGGTTAAAAACAATATATGAAAAAATTATTTTTAAAAGTATTTATTAATAATTTTTATTAAAATATATTTATTTAGTATTTATTAGTAAAGTCTTATGTAACTGTTGTAAAAAATGAAACAAAAATTACCAAAAAAAAAATCTTTATATAGAAATTTATATTTAGATGAAATACAAAAAACTAAAAATTTACAAAATCTATGGACACAATGGAGTTTTATTAGATTTTTAATTGCACTTTTTTTCAATAAACGACATTTTATTAATTTATTTGATTTTCAAATTCTGACTTCATTTCTTTTTCGTAGTTTATATAATTCAAAAAAAAAAAAAACTTTTCTACTTAATATTTTAGTTTTTTTTACATTACCTTTTTTTTTCTATATATTAACTAATAAAAGTATTGTTGAACAAAAAAATTTTGATCAAATAAAAATTCAAAAACAAAATTTTTATCAAAAAAATAATAGAAGTATATGTAAAAATAACTTTCATTTTTTGAGTCCAAAATTTGATATTTTTTTACATAATTTTTTTTCTTTTCAAGAAGAAAAAAAATGGTATAAAATTTCTTTGTTAAATTTAAATGATTTTCGTTATGTTCCAGAAAATAAAGAAAATTTAAACATACATTCGTGGAAATTTTTGGTTTTAGAACAAATAAAATCTAATTGGATAATCTCTGAAGAATCTTTGTCTAAAGTCAAATTTTTATTAGAAAAAAAAAATATAGACGATTTAAAACATTTTTTTGAATTTTATATTAATCATAATTTATATCAAAATAACAATTGGGAATACTATTTTTATTCAATTTTTTTAAACCAATTAAAAAAAAATACTATTGGTTTTGAAGTTTTTTTGGCTTTTTGTGAAAAACTTTTATTTGAAGTTGAAATTTTATCTAAAAAAAAAAATGATAATTTACAAATTCAACTTAGTTATTTGGAAAAATTCTGTGATTTAGATATTTTTTTACAAAAAATATTTCAAAATTTAAAAAATTTTAATGAATCAGATAAAAAACTTGTTGAATCTTATTTTTTACTAAAAAATAAAGGAAATTTATATTTTCAAAATTATATCGAATTTGCTATTTGGCAGTCATATAAAAACAATTATTTTGATTTTGAGCAAAAAAACTCATTAAAAGATTTTAATGAATTTAATAAAATAAATAATTTTGAAATTTTTTTGAAAGTAGAAGATTTTTATTCAGATTATATATATAAAATTTCTAAATATATTTTATATGAAGGAAAAAAACCTAAAAAAATAATAACTAAATCTTTTTCAAATCAAATTTTTTATAAAAAATTCAATTCTGTTTTAAATTTGAATACTTATTTTTATTTTGATTCAAATCATTTTTTATTTGATTGGATAAAAAAAAATTTTTATATCAATAATAAACCTTTTATAAAATCATTAATAATTTCTTCAAGTATTTCAAAAAGAAAAAATGAAAAAATTTTTTCTCAATTTTTTAAAAAAAATAGTAAATATGTTATAACTAATATTTTTTTAAAAGAAAATAAAATACAAACAAATAATTTTCCAAAATCAATTTGTTATGCTTTTTTTGAAATATTGTCAATAAATGAGATTGATAATAAATTTGATTTAAATAAAATATTATCAAATAATTTCAAAAAAAAAAAACTAAAATATTTTCATTTAAACAAAATTAAAAATTATGATATTTTTAGACTTAAATTTTTATGGAAAATAATCAATTATTCACAAAATTTTTTGGTAAATTATTCTTTTTTATTAAATCCTGCATACGAAATAATTCAACAAGATAATTATTTTAATAAAAAAAAGAATTTATTTATTGAAAATAAAATAAATAAAATGTTTTCTTTTTTTTATTTTCAATTTTACAAATATAAAAAATTGAATATCTTTTTAAAGTTTATTAATTTCAAAAAAATTTTAAAAAACAAAAATGAAAAATTGAATGTATCTATTCAATTTTTCAATAAAGTTTATAAAAAAAAACTAAATGAAAATACTGAATATAAAATTCAAAGTCAAATTTTAAAAAATACCAAAGAATTAAACAAAAAAAGATTATTAGAAAGTCATTTTGTTATTATATTAAAAAAAAATATATATAAATTTCAATTGAATGAAAATAAAAAAATAATAAATTTTTATAATTTCATTCAAAAATTTACTAACTTATTGAATAAATCTTATTTACAAGATAACAATTTTATAAAAAAAAATTTAATAAATGAAAATTTATTAATTTGGAAAAAATTTTCAAATAAAGTTTTTATTTCTAATATTGAATATATTCCAATTTATTTTAATGAAAAAAATATAAAATTTTTTTATTTTTCAAAAAAAATTGTTTTAGAAACTTTTTTTCTAAACAAAAAATCTTATCATACAATTCCTTTTTCTAATTTGAAAAAATTTCACTTGAATTTTCAAGAAATTCAAAAAATTTTAAACTATTTTCCTATTTTCTTTAAATCTAAAAATAAAAAATTGAATAAAACAAAATTTAGTAAAATCCCTTATTTTATTAATGAAGATTTAACAACTACCTTTTTTTTTAATGATAAACAGTTTAATTTTTTTGTTCAAGAACTATTTAGTTATGAAATTAATAATGAATTTCTACTAAAATTTTTTAAAAAACCTCTTTATTATAAAATAGATAAAAATAAAAATATTTTGTTTAATCCTATAGAAAATAAGCAATTATTACAAAGGTTTTTTGAGAAAAAAAAATTTGTAACTCTTGTAGATTTTTTACAAAATGCTCAATTAAATTATAATAATCGATTTCTTTTTTATTTAGAAAAAAAGAATTATAACAATTTCAATTTTTTATATTTACGATTATTAAAAATTTTTTTTAAATCTAAAAATAGTAACTTATCTATTAATGAAATAAATTCTTTAAAAAAAAAAAAAAATAAGAATTTTTTTATTCAATCTAAATTATCAAATTTTTTATTAATAAAAAATTCATATAAAAATTTTGATAAAACAGATATTTTGTTTTTTTCTAATTTTTTTAAATTCAAAAATTATTTTATTTCTACTAAATTATATAAATTTTCAAATATTTTAAGTTTTCAGTTTTTTAAACAAAAAGAAAAACATATTGAAATTTTTTTGAATAATCAATATGTTTTTGAAAAAAATTTATTAAAAAAAAATAATTTGAACCTTTTTATTCAAAAAATATTCCAGCCAATTTTAAATAATATTTATATTAAAACTTATTACAAAAGATTATTTTTTCAATTATTCAATAATTTAAATAATAAAAATTACAAAACTTTAAACTGGATTAGCCAATTTCTTTTTTATTCAAAAAATTTAAACTATAAAATTCATGACAAAATAGAAAAAAAAAAAAATCATACAACTATTTTTTTGATAAAAAATAAAATAAAAACAATCAATTTTTTTGAAAAAAAGAATTTATTTCAACTTTATAATTCATGGTTTTTTACTTTGGAATGGTGGGAATATAACACATATATATTATTACAAATTAGTCAAGAAGGTTTTTTTCAAGTTAAAGATTTTTTTGAATATTTAAAAAATAAAAAGAAAGAAATTATAGAAAAAAATTTATTCAATTTTTTCATTTCTAAAAAAAGTTCTTTAAAAATCCTATCTTTTAATAATTTAAAATTGAAATGGAATTTACGTTTAATTAATGAAATTAATTCTAAAAAAAGTTTTTTATTCAATTTTTTATGGTCTGATTTTCTTTTAATAAATTATTGTAATAATTTACATTGGGTTATTTTTAGTTTAGTTGCATTTCTTTTTTTATATTATCAAAAAACTTTTTCTATTTTCATAGGTTCTGATTTTTTTCATTTATGGAAAAATTTTGAAATAATTCAATATTTAACAGATCCTTCGCGAGGAATCTACTTTACGAAATTAATCCGTCGCAATAAAATACCATTAAATAAAACAGAAAATTTATTAACTTATTTTTTTCAAAATTTAATACATTATATTACAAATATTCAATTTTATTTATTAACAAAAAAAAATTTAAAAAAATGGTTAATTAATAATAAAAGTTTAGATTTGTCTCGTAGAAAACGTAAATTATTAGTTCAATCTTTAATTACATATAACAAAATTCAAAAATATGGATTAGAATTAGATTCTACTGGACAATTTTTTAATTCTTATTTTGGTTATCAGATAACAAATCAACAAGGACTTTTATATTTTCAATACTTAGCTGAATTTTTTAAAAAAAATTTAATTAATAACTCATTGGATTTAGCAAATAAATGGATTGTTTTTGCTTTTTGGCAGAAAATTTTTTCTTCACAAACATTATGGCAAACAAAAAATTTTGAGTTAAACTTTCAAAACATACCAGTTCCATTGCAATTTGGATTATCTCATTCAAAAGGAATTTTATTAATAGGCCCAATAGAAACTGGAAAATCTTATTTAATTAAAAATTTAGCAGCAGAATCCTATGTTCCTTTATTCAAAATTTCCATAAACAAGCTTTTATATAATAAACCTGATGTTATAACAGAAAGTTGGATGAGTATTTTAATTGAAAGTCTACGTAGACTAAATCTTACTTTATATTTTGCAAAAAAAATGTCACCGTGTATAATATGGATTCAAAATGTTCATCAATTAAATGTAAATCGTTTAACTCAAAATGTTGAATCAGATCCAACATTTTTACTTGGTATTTTTTTAAAATATTTTCAGACAGATTTTAGTAAAACGAAAAACAATATCATTGTTATTGGGTCAACTCATCTTCCTAAAAAAGTGGATCCGGCTTTAATTTCTCCAAATAGATTAGATAAAATAATAAATGTTCGATTATTTAATATATCTCAAAGAAAAAAACAATTTACTCTTCTTTTAAAAAGAAAAAATTTTCAATTAAAAAACAATTTCTTTTTTTTAAATGAATTTGGTTCACGAACAATGGGTTATAATTTACGAGATTTAGCAGCACTTACAAATGAAGTTTTATTAATAAGTATTACAAAAAATAAATCATTTATTGAAACTAATACTTTAAAATTCGCTTTTCATAGACAAATTTTTGGTTTAACTTATACAAATAATAAAATCAATTTTGAAAAAATATTTAAAATAGTTATTTATAAAGTAGGAAAAACTATTATACAAAATGTTTTAATTAAAAATTCTAGTATGAATCTTTTAAATATTGGGAATTTTTTATGGAAAAAAAATTTTTATTATTTATCTAAATGGTATTTAGAACCATCTATTGATGAATCAATCATAAAAGAATTAACAATTTTAACTCATGTTTTAGGTTGTTTAGCTGGAACAGCTGCTCGAGATTCTTGGGTTTTATTAGAAAAAAAAGAAGAGAATTCACTTCCTATTGATAAATTAGTTGAAAATGATTTTACTTTAGCATTTAGTATTTTAGAAAGTTTTTTTTCTGAATTTCCATGGTTAGAAATATGTCAAAATCATTTTGTTAATTACAAAAAAAACAAAATGATTGAATTTCCAACAAAAAACTCTTTAAATATTATGCAAAATGGTATTTTTGCTATAGCAAATAAAAAATTGATTTATACTCAAAATGATTTACAATATAAATCATCAGTATCTCATCAAATAAATTGTAATAAAAAAAATTTTTATGAATTTAAAAACACTTCCTGGTCACCTAGGGTTTGGCGTTTGAGTTTTTTTCGAAGTCATTTATTTGATTGGATTAAAAGACCGAATGATTTTGAATTTTCAGATAAATTTGGATTTTCAAAAAAAAAAGAATATATTTTTTCTGCCAATATACAAAAAAAAAATAATTATGGACAATTTATAGAAAATAAAAAAAAAGAACAACTTCTTTATGAAAGAATTTTACCTAGAATACGAAGAAGAAATGTACAAGAATTAGAATCTCAATTTGAAGAAATATTATTAGAAGAACAGTTTGAAATTTTAGGTTTTTTTAGATTATCAGGACAATTTCCAATGGAATATCAATTATATAATAAACCTAGATTATTTATTGGAAAACGAATTCTTTGGGATCCAATAGGTTTATTTTTTCAAATTCGTCATTTTGTTTTTTCACGTCGAGAATTTTTTGTAGATGAAGAAATGTTAAGAAGGCTTTATGTTACTTATGGAGCCAGAAGAGAAAGAGAAAGATCTCGTTCAAGTCAAAAAATTAAACAATTTTTTCTTTGTCGTGGATATAATAAAGATTTAATTAGTAAAATATCTATTCGATGGTGGAATCAATTACCTATTAATGAAAAAGAAAATATTGATACATTAAAACGTATTGAACATATTGGTATTCAATTAAAACGCCCGCAAATTTTTACACCTGTTTATTTATACCAACGTTGGTTAATTGAAAATTATTCAGAAAAGTTTTTTCGCTTTGAATTATTAAATCATCGACAAAAATGGCTTAAAGCAAATAGTTTATTATTAAATGATTCTTTTATTTATACAACACTTTTAGAAAGTTACAAATATTTATTACATTTTTTTATGGTTAATCAAAAATTATTAAAGCAAATGACAAAAATTTTATTCAAAAAAGGTTGGCTTTTTGAAAATGAAATAGAAAATATTATTCATGAAACAACACAATAAACAAAACTATTTTTAAGCTGTATATCAATCATACAAAAATTTGTATGATTGATATACAGCTTAAAAATAGAAAAATAAATTGATTAATTATGTTCTTTTTTTTAAGACAAATTTTTTATTTTTCTATTTGGAAAGCCGGGATTGACGGGGCTCGAACCCGCAACTTCCGTCTTGACAGGGCGGTACTCTAACCAATTGAACTACAATCCCATTTTATCAAAAATTTTTTGTTATATTAAATGTCGATATAAATGTATATATCATAATTTTTGTAATTTTTATTATATTGTTAAATTTTTTTTTTTTTTCATTAAGTTAAATATTAAGTAAGTAATCAATTTTTTTTGTCTAATATAGACAAACTTTCTTTTTTTATTTTCTATAGTTAATTTTGGGTCGAGCTGGATTTGAACCAGCGTAGGCATTGCCAGCGGATTTACAGTCCGTCCCCATTAACCACTCGAGCATCGACCCAGATAGAAAAATATTTTTCTATCTGAAAAATAAAAAAGCGCAAAATATTTATTAATTAGTTGAAGGCTTTTTTATTACCCCCAGGGGAATTCGAATCCCCGTCGCCTCCTTGAAAGAGAGGTGTCCTAGGCCACTAGACGATGGGGGCTTTATCCCTTAATCTTATCTTACTCAATATATGATTTCCTGTCAATAGTTTTTTTCTAAAATAAATTTTTTTAGAAAAAAATCATAAATTTATAAGAAATTAAATATTGTAAATAAATTAAATATTATAAATTTTTCTTTTTTTGTTATAAACATATTGAATTTAAAAACATATATAAAATTTAAATAAAAACATTTTTTTATATAAATTTTTTCCAAAATAAAGGAGGAGTAAATCATATGAGCATTTTGATTTATAAAATATCTAAATCATTAGGTAGTTTAAAAATTTTAGATCGAGTTAGTTTGTATGTACCTAAATTTTCTTTAATAGCACTTTTAGGTCCTTCTGGTTCGGGAAAATCTAGTTTATTACGAATTATTGCAGGTCTTGACAACTGTGATTATGGAAACATCTGGTTACATGGTATAGATATGACAAATGTTTCTACACAATATAGAAGAATGAGTTTTGTTTTTCAACATTATGCACTTTTTAAACATATGACTGTTTATGAAAATATTTCATTTGGACTTCGATTACGAGGGTTTTCTTCTCAAAAAATAACAAATAAAGTCAATGATTTATTAAATTGTTTACGAATTGCAGATATATCTTTTGAATATCCTTCCCAACTTTCAGGAGGACAGAAACAACGTGTTGCTCTTGCAAGAAGTTTAGCAATTCAACCGGATTTTCTTTTATTAGATGAACCTTTTGGTGCATTAGATGGAGAATTACGAAGACATTTAAGTAAATGGTTAAAACGTTATTTACAAGATAACAAAATTACAACAATTATGGTTACTCATGACCAAAAGGAAGCGATTTCAATGGCTGATGAAATAGTTATTTTAAAAGAAGGCCGTCTGTTACAGCAAGGAAAACCCAAAAATTTGTATGATCAACCCATTAATTTTTTTGTTGGTATTTTTTTAGGATTACTTATAGAAATTCCAAAATTAAATGAATCAATTACTTTAAAAAATATACCATCAAAAACTCCAAAAAATTTAAAAAAATTTGCTTTTGATCCTATCTGGGTTAAAATATTTGCTAATAGATCAATAAACAAATATCGATTTTTTTTAAGACCTTATGAATTTAGTATAAAATCTGAAATTGATTTCGAAGCAACACCAGTTCAAATTAAAACAATAATTTATAAAAGAACTTTTGTTCAGCTTGATCTTTTTGTAACTTCTTTTTTATGGAATTTAACAATTCCAATAGGTTATCAATCTTTTAGAAATTTGCACATTCAATCTTTTACACAAATACTTTATATAAAACCTAGACTTCAAGTTTTTTTACGAGCATATCCTATATTAACAAATTTAAAAAATGTTAATAATTAATTTTTTATTATCTTATTTATTAGAATTTATTCTTTTTTCTATTTATTCAAAAGATATAGAGAATTTGTTAGTCTTACTTTTGTATAAAGTAGAAAAGAGAATAAATTATATGTTATATAAATAATATGTTATATATATATTATTGATTGTCAACTTAGTTTTTTTTAATTAAGTTGACAATTTTATCATTTTTGTTACACAATATATTGTGTTATTTATAAAAATAAAAAAAATAGTTTTTTCTTATTGCCCTTTTAACTCAGTGGTAGAGTAACGCCATGGTAGGGCGTAAGTCATCGGTTCAAATCTGATAAAGGGCTTTTTTTATGAAAGTCAAATAATGGAAAACTTTAATTTACTTAACTTAAAATTTCAAGTTCTATTTGAAATTTTCATTAGTTTTTTTACTATTGTAGTTTTTTTTTTAAGGTTTTGAACGTAAAAAATTATTGAATTTTTTGTCAAAATACAAAAACAAAAATTTGGAACTTTCAACTTTCTGTTTACTATGATAAAATAAATTAGTAAATTTTGAAAATTAATAGCTTTTTATATTGTATAAAAAATTTATTAGATAATTAATTTGAAATAAAAGAGACATCAAAAAATTATTACAGAGAAAAGAAAAGTTTACCTACTTTTGAATTTCAACCGATTTTATTAGTTTCTAAAATCGATTGAAATTGAAAGGGATTATAAAAAATTTTTTTAGGTACTTAAAAATGGTTGAAGTAACTTAATAGGAGAATCATTATGACTATAGCCATTGGAAAGTCTTCCAAAGAACCAAAAGGTTTATTTGATAGCATGGATGACTGGCTAAGGAGAGACCGTTTTGTATTTGTAGGTTGGTCTGGTCTATTGCTTTTTCCTTGTGCATATTTTGCTTTGGGTGGGTGGTTTACAGGTACAACCTTTGTAACTTCATGGTATACTCATGGATTGGCTAGTTCTTATTTAGAAGGTTGTAATTTTTTAACTGCTGCTGTTTCTACCCCAGCAAATAGTTTAGCTCATTCTTTACTATTATTATGGGGGCCTGAAGCACAAGGTGATTTTACTCGTTGGTGTCAATTAGGTGGTTTATGGACTTTCGTAGCTCTTCATGGTGCGTTTGGTTTAATAGGCTTTATGTTACGACAATTTGAACTTGCTCGATCTGTTCAATTACGTCCTTATAACGCAATTGCCTTTTCTGGTCCTATTGCTGTTTTTGTATCTGTTTTCCTTATTTATCCTTTAGGTCAATCAGGTTGGTTTTTTGCGCCTAGTTTTGGTGTAGCTGCGATTTTTAGATTTATTCTTTTTTTTCAAGGTTTTCATAACTGGACTTTAAACCCATTCCATATGATGGGTGTTGCTGGAGTTTTAGGTGCTGCTCTTTTATGTGCAATTCATGGTGCTACTGTTGAAAACACTTTATTTGAAGATGGTGATGGTGCAAACACATTTCGTGCTTTTAACCCAACTCAATCTGAAGAAACATATTCTATGGTTACTGCGAATCGTTTTTGGTCTCAAATTTTTGGTGTTGCTTTTTCTAACAAACGTTGGTTACATTTTTTTATGTTATTTGTGCCAGTAACTGGATTATGGATGAGTGCTATTGGGGTTGTAGGTTTAGCTTTAAATTTACGTGCTTATGATTTTGTTTCCCAAGAAATTCGTGCAGCAGAAGATCCAGAATTTGAAACTTTTTATACAAAAAATATTTTATTGAATGAAGGTATTAGAGCTTGGATGGCAGCTCAAGATCAGCCTCATGAAAATCTTGTATTCCCAGAGGAGGTTCTACCACGTGGAAACGCTCTTTAATGGAACTTTAGCTTTAGGTGGTCGTGATCAAGAAACCACAGGGTTTGCTTGGTGGGCAGGTAATGCTAGACTTATTAATTTATCTGGAAAGTTACTTGGAGCTCATGTGGCTCATGCTGGGTTAATTGTTTTTTGGGCTGGAGCAATGAATTTGTTTGAAGTTGCTCATTTTGTACCAGAAAAACCTATGTATGAACAAGGATTAATATTACTTCCTCATTTAGCTACTTTAGGGTGGGGAGTAGGACCTGGTGGAGAAATTGTAGATACTTTTCCATACTTTGTATCTGGCGTTCTTCATTTAATATCTTCTGCAGTATTAGGTTTTGGTGGTATTTATCATGCACTTATTGGACCAGAAACATTAGAAGAATCTTTTCCGTTTTTTGGTTATGTTTGGAAAGATAAAAATAAAATGACTACTATTTTGGGTATTCATTTAATTTTATTAGGTGCTGGTGCTTTTCTTTTAGTTTTTAAAGCCTTATATTTTGGAGGTATTTATGATACATGGGCTCCGGGTGGTGGAGATGTAAGAAAAATTACAAATTTAACGCTTAGTCCAAGTGTCATATTTGGTTATTTGCTTAAATCACCTTTTGGTGGAGAAGGTTGGATTGTTAGTGTAGATAATTTAGAAGATATCATTGGTGGTCATGTATGGTTAGGTTCTATTTGTATTTTTGGTGGAATCTGGCATATATTAACAAAACCTTTTGCATGGGCTCGTCGTGCTTTGGTATGGTCTGGAGAAGCATACTTATCTTATAGTTTAGGTGCTATTTCTGTTTTTGGCTTTATTGCTTGTTGTTTTGTTTGGTTCAATAATACAGCTTATCCTAGTGAATTTTATGGACCTACTGGTCCGGAAGCTTCTCAAGCTCAAGCTTTTACTTTTTTAGTTAGAGATCAACGTCTTGGAGCTAATGTAGGTTCAGCTCAAGGACCTACTGGTTTAGGAAAATATATTATGCGTTCACCTACTGGAGAAATTATTTTTGGTGGAGAAACAATGCGTTTTTGGGATCTTCGTGCTCCATGGTTAGAACCATTACGAGGTCCAAATGGTTTAGATCTAAGTAAATTAAAAAAAGATATACAACCTTGGCAAGAACGACGCTCTGCAGAATATATGACTCATGCTCCATTAGGATCATTAAATTCTGTAGGTGGAGTAGCAACAGAAATTAATGCAGTAAATTATGTTTCTCCTAGAAGTTGGTTAGCAACATCTCATTTCGTTTTAGGTTTCTTTTTCTTTGTAGGTCACTTATGGCATGCTGGAAGAGCACGTGCTGCTGCAGCTGGGTTTGAAAAAGGAATTGATCGTGATTTTGAGCCAGTTCTTTCTATGACACCTCTTAATTAAATATTAGTTAATAGTTAACTATTAACTAATATTTAGTTAATAGTTAACTATTCATTAATTTTTAGTTAATTTACCTATTTATTTTTATTCAATCAATAAAGGAGAGAGAGGGATTTGAACCCTCGATAATCGTAAAAACTATATCGGTTTTCAAGACCGACGCCATAAACCACTCGGCCATCTCTCCTACAGTATTCATTTTCATTTTGATAATTTTTCTTAAAATAAAATTATTATAGTTTAATCAATTTTATTGTTTTTTTATAAAATATTTGAAATTGTAAGTAATTTTTTGATAATTTTACAAAAACAGGATTTGATGGTATAAATTTTATATTTATTAAAAACTTGGAGAACAACAACTATGACTATAGCTTTCCAATTGGCTGTGTTTGCACTAATTGCTATTTCATTTCTCCTAGTAATTGGTGTTCCTGTAGTATTAGCTTCTCCTGAAGGTTGGTCAAGTAACAAAAATGTTGTTTTTTCGGGTGCTTCCTTATGGATTGCATTAGTTTTTTTAGTCGGCATTCTTAATTCATTTATATCTTAAATTTTTCAAATAAATTTGAATTTATGAATTTAGATCTTCTTTGGTTTACATTATATTATAAATTCCAAATGCATTTGAAACAAGTGCTTTAGATCAAAAAAAATGTTTCCAAAGAGGTCTAATAAAAAGAAATAGAAAAAAAGTTACATAAATATCTATCTATATATATATTTCTTTATTATTTATCTGTCTATCTCTCTATCTATATAATATATATATATATATATATTATATAGATAGATGCGGGTATAGTTTAATGGTAAAATTCCTCCTTGCCAAGGAGAATATGCGGGTTCGATTCCCGCTACCCGCCAATCGAAATAAAAGTTTAAAAAAACAAAAAGACAATTTGTAATTCGTAAAACTAGTTTATTTTTTGGCGGAGACAGGATTCGAACCTGTGACCTCAAGGTTATGAGCCTTGCGAGCTACCAGACTGCTCTACTCCGCGATATAACTGACAAAAGAATATACCGTATCAAAAATGAATTAAGCAAGGTATTTTTTTTGTAACCCCGTCTACAACTTAGGAGACGGGGTTACAAAAAATTTTTACCAACTAGATTTTACGACTCCAGGCAATAAACATGCATGAGCCATTTCACGAAGTAAATGCCTAGATAAACCAAAATCACGATAATTGGCTTTAGGTCTTCCAGTTAAAAAACAACGACGATGAAGACGAGTAGGAGCACTATTACGTGGTAAAGATTGTAATTTTTTTTGAAATTCCCATTTTTCATCTAATGATGAACTTTCCGCAATTTTTTTTTTTAAAGAATTACGTAAAATTTTATATTTTTTTTCTAAATTTTGTCTTTTTTTCTCTCTTTGAATAAGACTTTTTTTTGCCATAATTATTTAATTAATAAAATATTCTTTATTCGTTCAATTTTTATTAAATAATATTTTGATTAAAAATTTAATAACAACTATTATTTAACCAAATTTACCAGATGTAGAAGCAATTAAAAAAGCAGCATAAGTAAATATATAACCTACAGAAAAATGAGCTAATCCAACTAATCTTGCTTGAACAATAGAAAGAGCGACTGGTTTATCTTTCCAGCGAACTAAATTAGCTAAAGGAGTACGCTCATGAGCCCAAGCTAAAGTTTCAATAAGCTCTTGCCAATATCCACGCCATGATATAAGAAACATAAATCCAGTAGCCCAAACTAAATGACCGAATAAAAACATCCACGCCCAAACAGAAAGACTATTCATACCAAAAGGATTATATCCATTGATCAATTGTGAAGAATTTAACCATAAGTAATCTCTTAACCAACCCATTAAATATGTAGAAGATTCATTAAATTGCGCTGCATTTCCTTGCCATAATGTAATATGTTTCCAATGCCAATAAAAAGTAACCCATCCAATAGTATTTAACATCCAAAAAACTGCTAAATAGAAAGCATCCCAAGCAGAAATATCACAAGTCCCACCACGTCCAGGGCCATCACAAGGAAAACTATAACCAAATTCTTTTTTATCTGGCATCAATTTGGATCCTCGAGCATCTAAAGCACCTTTAACTAAAATTAATGTAGTAGTATGTAAACCTAAAGCAATAGCATGATGCACTAAAAAGTCTCCAGGGCCGATAGTTAAAAAAAGTGAATTACTATTATTATTTATAGCATCTAACCAACCAGGCAACCAGATACTTTGACCAGCATTAAAAGCTGGACTATTTGTTGATGATAAAAGTACATCAAAACCATATAAAGCTTTACCATGAGCAGATTGTATCCATTGAGCAAAAATGGGTTCAATCAAAATCTGTTTTTCAGGAGTACCAAAAGCAAGCATAACATCATTATGAACATAAAGACCTAAAGTATGAAATCCTAGAAATAAACTAGCCCAACTTAAATGTGATATTATTGCTTCTTTATGTTCTAACATTCGAGCTAACACATTGTCTTTATTTTGCTCAGGATTATAATCTCTAATAAAGAAAATAGCTCCATGAGCAAAAGCACCTGTCATAATAAAACCAGCAATATATTGATGATGAGTATATAACGCAGCTTGAGTTGTAAAATCTTGTGCAAGAAACGCATAAGGAGGTAAAGAATACATATGTTGAGCTACTAACGAAGTAATAACTCCTAAAGATGCTAAAGCAAGACCTAATTGAAAATGAAGAGAGTTGTTAATAGTATCATAAAGTCCTTTATGCCCTTTACCTAAACGTCCTCCTGGAGGAGTGTGCGTCTCAAGAATTTCTCTGATACTATGTCCAATTCCAAAATTAGTTCTATACATATGACCAGCTATAATAAAAACAACTGCAATAGCTAAGTGATGATGAGCGATATCAGTAAGCCATAAACTTTGTGTTTGTGGATGAAATCCACCAATAAAAGTTAAAATGGCTGTTCCAGCTCCTTGAGAGGTTCCAAAAGCATGACTACTTGAATCTACATTTTGAGCATAAACATTCCATTGTCCTGCAAAAAAAGGTCCTAATCCTTCAGGATGTGGTAATTTTGTTAAAAAATTATCCCATCTTACATGTTCACCTCTAGATTCTGGAATTGCTACATGAACTAAATGACCCGTCCAAGCTAGTGAACTTACTCCAAAAAGTCCTGATAAATGATGATTTAAACGAGATTCAGCATTTTTAAACCAGGATACTTTAGGTTTCCATTTAGGTTGTAAATGTAGCCAACCTGCTATTAATGAAATAGAAGAAAGAATAACTAAAAAAAGAGCTCCATTATAAAGATCTTGATTAGTTCGTAAACCGATTGTATACCACCACTGATATACACCCGAATATGCTATGTTGACTGGTCCAGAAGCTCCTCCTCGAGTAAAAGCTTCAACAGCTGGTTGACCAAAGTGAGGATCCCAAATTGCATGAGCAATTGGTCTGACATGCAAAGGATCTTGTCCCCATGCTTCAAAATTACCTTGCCAAGCAACGTGAAATAAATTACCAGAAGTCCATAAAAAAATTATTGCTAATTGACCAAAATGAGAAGCAAAAATCTTTTGATAAAGACGCTCTTCAGTCATATCATCATGACTTTCAAAGTCATGAGCGGTAGCAATACCAAACCAAATACGACGAGTAGTTGGGTCTTGAGCTAGGCCCTGGCTAAATTTTGGAAATCTTGATGCCATAATGCTTTTCAAATCCTCCTTAGCCATTATCCTACTGCAATAATTCTTGCTAGAAAGAATGCCCATGTTGTGGCAATTCCACCTAGAAGGTAATGAGCTACTCCTACAGCACGGCCTTGTGTAATACTTAAGGCGCGAGGCTGGATAGCAGGAGCAACTTTTAATTTGTTGTGAGCCCAAACAATGGATTCAATAAGCTCTTGCCAATATCCACGACCACTAAATAAGAACATTAAACTAAAAGCCCAAACAAAGTGAGCACCTAAAAATAAAAGACCATAAGCAGATAAGGAAGAACCATAAGATTGAATCACTTGAGAAGCCTGTGCCCATAAAAAGTCACGAAGCCAACCATTAATAGTAATAGCACTTTGTGCAAAATTTCCACCAGTAATATGAGTTACAACTCCTTGTTCACTTATAGTACCCCAAACATCAGATTGCATTTTCCAACTAAAGTGAAAAATAACTACAGAAATAGAATTATACATCCAAAATAAACCTAAGAAAACATGATCCCATGCAGATACTTGACAAGTTCCTCCTCTTCCAGGTCCATCGCAAGGAAAACGAAAACCAAGATTAGCTTTGTCTGGTATCAAACGAGAACTTCGAGCAAATAAAACACCTTTTAATAAAATTAAAACAGTTACATGAATTGTAAATGCATGAATATGATGTACTAAAAAATCTGCTGTTCCTAATGGAATTGGTAATAAAGCAACTTTACTACCTACTGCTATTACATCACCACCGCCCCATGTTAAACTAGTACTTGCTGAAGCATTAGGAGCAGTAAAGTTTGGTGCTAAAGCATGAGTATTTTGTATCCATTGAGCAAAAACTGGTTGTAATTGAATAGCAGTATCTGAAAACATATCTTGAGGACGTCCTAGAGCACTCATAGTATCATTATGAATATATAATCCAAAACTATGGAATCCTAAAAATATACATACCCAATTAAGATGTGATATTATTGCATCACGATGTCGAAGAACTCGATCTAACAAATTGTTGTATTGAGTAGTTGGATCGTAATCTCTTACCATAAAAATAGCAGCATGTGCAGCAGCACCAACTATTAAAAATCCGCCAATCCACATATGATGTGTAAAAAGAGAAAGTTGAGTACCATAATCAGTAGCTAAATATGGATAAGGAGGCATAGAATACATGTGATGAGCTACAATTATAGTTAAAGAGCCCAGCATAGCTAAATTAAGTGCTAATTGAGCATGCCATGAAGTTGTTAAAATTTCATAAAGACCTTTATGACCTTCTCCAGTAAATGGACCTTTATGAGCTTCTAAAATTTCTTTAAAACTATGACCAATGCCCCAATTAGTTCGATACATATGACCAGCTACTAAAAAAAGGACTGCAATAGCTAAATGATGATGGGCTGTATCAGTTAACCATAAACCTCCAGTTACTGGATTAAGTCCTCCACGAAAAGTTAAAAAATCGGAATATTCTGCCCAATTTAAAGTAAAAAAGGGAGTTAACCCTTTTGCAAAACTAGGATAAAGTTCAGCTAAAAGATCACGATTTAAAATAAATTCATGAGGAAGAGGTATTTCTTTTGGATCAACTCCAGCATCTAAAAGTTGATTAATAGGTAAAGAAACATGTACTTGATGTCCGGCCCACGAAAGAGAACCTAAACCTAAAAGCCCTGCTAAATGATGATTTAGCATAGATTCAACATCTTGAAACCAAACTAATTTTGGCGCAGCCTTATGATAATGAAACCACCCTGCAAAGAGCATTAACGCCGCAAAAACTAATCCCCCAATTGCAGTAGAATAAAGTTGTAATTCACTAGTTATTCCAGATGCTCGCCAAAGTTGAAAAAAGCCAGAGGTTATTTGTATTCCTTGAAAACCCCCACCAACATCGCCATTTAAAATTTCTTGACCTACTATAGGCCAAACAACTTGAGCACTTGGTTTAATATGAGTAGGATCACTTAACCATGCTTCATAATTAGAAAAACGAGCACCATGAAAATACATACCGCTTAACCAAATAAAGATTATGGCTAGTTGCCCAAAATGGGCACTAAAAACTTTGCGAGAAATTTCTTCTAAATCATTAGTATGGCTGTCAAAATCATGAGCATCAGCGTGTAGATTCCAAATCCAAGTGGTAGTACTAGGACCCTTAGCTAGAGTCCTTGAAAAATGCCCAGGTTTAGCCCATTTTTCAAAAGAGGTTTTTACAGGATCCTTTTCCACCACAATCTTGACTTCTGGTTCCGGTGAACGAATAGTCATCGAGGTTCTCCTCTTTTCAGACGAGGCATAGGAAAAACCTACCAACAATAATTAGTAAAATTCTGAGAGATGCTTATTTTTAGAATTTTTTGATCCCTTTATCAGTTTAAAACTGGAACAACTATTATACAGAAATTACCTAGGCAGGTCTTCAAATTTATTATGACACAAAATTAAGGTGCTTAATGGACCTTAATCGACCATAATTTTTTTATCAATTCTAAAGTTTAGTATTTAAAAATTGAATATATTTGGATTAGTAATCAAAAATTGATTACTAATCCAAATATATTCAATTTTTAAATATTATTAAAAACGTCCTGTCATTTTTAGCCAGTTATGTGCTTCAATATAATTACTTGGAGCAAGTAATATAGCTTGTTTCCAATATTCAGCTGCTTGATCAAACCAAGTTTCTGAAGCTTCTGGATCTCCCTGTTGAATCGCTTGTTCTCCTCTGTAATGGCAAATAACAGCCATATTATTAAAAGCTTGTGGCAAGGATGGGTTTCGTTCTAATGCTTGAAAATAATATTCTAAAGCTTTGGCATGTTCGCCATTACTTGTATGAATAAGACCTATATTATAAAGTATATAACTTCGATCATAAGGATCAATTTCTAAGCGCATAGCTTCATAATAATTTTGCAAAGCTTCTGCATATTCTCCTTCAGATTGAGCTGACATTCGTTACGGTTGTAAATTGATTTAAAATAAACTCCGTTTCAAAACCGTACATGAAATTTCAATTTCATACGGCTCCTCTTTAAATAGTGTAAATAAAAAAAAGGTTATTTAAAATATTGTATTATTTTTTTGCAACCAAAATGAAAAACTCTATGGGTTAGTGTCTTTTTTTTTTAATCTCTAACCATCCTTTTTTGCAAATTTTTTTACAATTTCTTTGTTCTTAATGCTTTGTATTTTCTAAGAATTAGCTCTTTTGACAATCTCCGATGGTTTTATAGATACCCAAAACACAAACGAGATGGAAGTTTGTTTACTCAACCATATATTTTCATTTAATTATAAAAAAATAACGAAGCTTTTGTATTGTCAATTTCTACATGTAAGGCTTTCTTAAATATGTATACTTATAAAAAATTTTTCAATATTTTTACATAAGTTTAACCTTGTGTTTAACACTATAAATTAGTACTGAAGGCTACATTAATCGTGAGTATACGACAGAAGGTATTTAAAACGAGATAACCTTCACTAAGCATAAGTATTTAACATAAATATTTATTTAAAATGTTATTTATCCTACATTATTAAAATTCATGGTTCTAAATTCAAATCACACCATCTCTATAATACGTAAATGCTTCTTTTTCTCTTTGAGTTGTTGGAATTATTCGTAATAAAATATCGGCAACAATTGTAAAAGTTTTATCAATAAAATTATCATTTTTTTGAGATCTAGGCATAGTTTAATTATAAATTTATCAAATAATATTATTTTCTTTTTATTGAAAATAAATCCATAAAAAATTTTTCAATATTTGTATGAAAAAAAGCTTTTACATATATATATGTAAAAGCTTTTTATTGAAATCTATTTTTTTTTTTTATTCAAGTGATTTCTTAAAAAATATTTAATAAAAATTAATATTTTTTAAGAAATCACTTGAATAAAAAAATATTGCTATAATATATGTTTTTTTATTACAATGTTTTCAAATTCTTTATTTGGAAAGATGGTTGAGTGGTTTAAGGTGTAGCACTGGAAATGCTATGTAGGCTTTTTGTCTACCGAGGGTTCGAATCCCTCTCTTTCCGAACTAATTTTTTATGTTTTTTTTTATAAAAATTATTATTAACAGTTTTAAGTTAAATAAAATATTTTTAATATATGAATTAATTGATAAAAATCTTTTTTTAACAAATTTTTCATTTTTTTCAAAGAGAAAAACTGTTATTTTAAATTTTAAAATTAAATAACTAAAAAAAATTTGATACTTTTTTTCTTTTTCGAATATTAATTGAAATTATTATTAGTTAAATTTAGAAAATATTATTCTCATATTAACAGTGAAATTTGAATAAAAATAATATTTTTTGATTTTAGTTTTAGATTAAAAGAAAGTTTAATCTTAAATGGACTAATTATGTTTTAATAATTTATTATTTGATTTAAATCTAGATATTATAGAAAATATTGTGTAACAGATTAATTAAAAAAATAATTAAAATTACTATTCAAAAATTTTTTATTTGTTTTTTTAAACTTGACGAGAATAATATTCTACAACTAGCAACTCATTTATTTTTAAATAAATCCATTCACGATCAATAATTTGATTAACTAATCCTTTAACTTGCATTAAATCAAATGTTAAATGATTTGGTATTTTTTGTTTTTGAAAAGAATTTAAATTTTTTGTAATTATTGATTTAGATTTTAGTCGATCTTTTATAGTAATAATATCTTTAGGTTTACAATTATAACTTGGTATATCAACCGGATTATTATTTATTAATATATGTCGATGATTAACTAATTGTCTTGCTCCTGGAATTGTTGGAGCCATACCCAACCGAAAAATAATATTATCTAAACGCATTTCTAACAATTGTAATAATACCTGACCTGTTGAACCTTTTGCTTTTCTAGCAATACGCACATACTTTACTAGTTGTCTTTCGGTTAATCCATAATGAAAACGTAATTTTTGTTTTTCCTCTAAACGAATACGATACTGAGAAACTTTTTTATTAGATGTTGATTGATTAATATAACCAGATTTTGATTTAAGTGTTTTATTAGTTAAACCTGGTAAAGCCCCCAGACGACGTATTATTTTGACACGAGGTCCTCGATAACGGGACATAATAACTCCTTAATATTACAAAAATGGTAAAAAATAATATAAAATATTAAACATATAAAAATTCTAAAATTTTTAGAAACTTTTTTTCATTAAATAATGATTTTTTTTTCATAGTTAAAAAACTATAGCATAAGAAAGTAAACAAACAAATAAAAAACTAAAATAAAGATAATATTACTATTTAATAAAGTTTTTTGTTTTTTAATTGAACAAAAAACAAAAATGGAAAAAAAGCCCGCTATCGGAGTCGAACCGATGACCATCGCATTACAAGTGCGACGCTCTGACCTCTGAGCTAAACAGGCTTAAATTGAAAAATTTTCCTTAATAAGGAAATAACAAAAAAATTTGCATTAAATCAAATAAACTCATATCTATATAGATTCATATCTATAATAATTTTTGTTATTTAAAACACCATATTATATATATATAATTTAAAAAAAGCAATCATTGTTTTTTAATTTTAATTTTTTTATTTTTTTAACTATTGCATAAAAAAAAAAAAAAAACTATAATGAAGTTTGATATAGTAAGAAAGAAAAAATTTTTTCTTTTCACTACAAAAGGGGGTATGGCGAAATTGGTAGACGCTGCGGACTTAATTTAATTGAGCTTTAGTCGAGAAATCAACTAAATGATTGTTTTCAAATTCAGGGAAACCTTCTATGAAAAAAAAGATAAAGATTAGGTAATCCTGAGCCAAATTTTGTGTGCTAAAACAAAATAGGTGCAGAGACTCAAAGAAAACTATCCTAACGAAATTATTCTCAAAATGAAAAGAATCATGAAAAATTGTACTAATAATTTAATACTAATAGATTATTATTAATTAGTAGTAATAGATTAATTACTAATAAATCTAGTCATTATTTAAATAGTAATAAAATTATTTAATAACAACTATTAATAGACGAGGATAAAGATAGAGTCCATTTTTACAAGTTAAATTTAACAACAATGCAAATTGTAGTAAAATGAAAATCCGTTGGCTTTAAAGACCGTGAGGGTTCAAGTCCCTCTACCCCCAGTTCCATTTTGATTAAAATTGACTAAAAAAAGTTGACACATTTTTTATTTTTATGTTAAAATAATCAAAAGTAAAAATACTAAAAATGCCGGGATAGCTCAGTTGGTAGAGCAGAGGACTGAAAATCCTCGTGTCACCAGTTCAAATCTGGTTTCTGGCATATTTGTTTTAATTAAAAAAGGTTTGAAACCTTCTAATAAAAAAACAAATTTTAGAAGGTTTCAAAATTTTTTTTAAATAGATATTCAAAAAAATCGATTTATTATAGAAATTTTAAATATTTTATTCTGTTATATTGTTTTTCCATTGAGCTATAATTAATAAGCATCTTGTAATTCATAAAAGTCAGGCACAATATAATCTTTTCGTAAGGGCCATCCTAGCCAACTCTCAGGCATTAAAATACGCTTTAGGTGTGGATGATTTTCATAAAAAATTCCAAACATATCGTAAGATTCACGCTCTTGAAAATCAGCACTTTTCCAGATCCAAAAAATAGATGGAATTTTTGGGTTTTTTCGTAATACAAAAATTTTTATACATATTTCTTCAGGTTGATCTGCGTTATCGTTTATTTTTGTAAAATGATATACACTAGCTAATAAACCTCCTGGTTCGCAATCATATGCACATTGGGAACGAAGATAATTAAATCCATAAACATATAAAGCAACAGCTAAAGAAGGCCAATCTTCAGATCTAATTTGTAACGTTTCTATTCCTTGATAATCAAAACCTAAAGGTCTATGTGTTAAATTATGTTTAATTAACCAAATAGAAACACGTCCCTGTATTTTAGTATTGTTATTTTTTAAAATGTTTAACATATTTTTTTTGATTTTTTTTTAGTTTTAGTCAAAAAATATAACGTTTATATATTTATATATATAAATTTTCTTTTTCTTTCAATAGTAAAGGCGTTTCTAATAAAATGCTAGAAGCTGTTTCAGATTGAAAAAATTGGTTTGATGAAGTTAATTTTGGAGCATCCATATTAAAAAAAAATTTGAACTTATGATTTAAAGTAAAAAATCTTGTTCCTTGCGTAAATTTATTTTTTTCTTCATATATTTCTTGAGCTATTTTTTTACGAAGTTTTATTATAGCATCTATAATAGCTTCTGGTTTAGGGGGACATCCAGGCAAATAAATATCAACAGGAATTAATTTATCTACTCCGCGAACTGTAGTATAAGAATCTGTACTAAACATACCTCCAGTAATAGTACATGCACCCATTGCAATTACATATTTTGGTTCAGGCATTTGTTCATACAATCTAACTAAAGAAGGAGCCATTTTCATAGTTACAGTACCAGCTGTTATTATCAAATCGGCTTGTCTAGGACTGGATCTAGGTACTAAACCATAACGATCAAAATCGAATCGTGAACCAATTAATGATGCAAATTCAATAAAACAACAACTGGTACCATAAAGAAGTGGCCATAAACTAGAAAGTCTAGCCCAATTAGAAAAATCATTAAAAGTTGTTAAAATAATTGAATTTGTAAGAGTTTTATTAAGTAAAGAAGACTCTATAGAATTTCTAAGTATATTAGTAGATTTATCTTCTAAACTATTTTCACAAGTAAAAAATTTGAAATTTAAGACCATTCTAATGCTCCTTTTCGCCATGCATATACTAAACCGATAATCAAAATAAAAATAAAGATTAAAGCTTCAATAAAAGATAATATACCAAAATTATAAAAACTCATAGCCCAAGGATAAAGAAAAACTGTTTCTACATCAAAAATAACAAAAACTAAAGCAAACATGTAATATCGAATTTGGAATTGAATACAGGCTTCTCCCATGGGTTCTATACCTGATTCATAACTAGTTAATTTTTCAGGTCCTTTATTTGTAGGTGCTATCCATTTTGAAACATTAAAAATTATTATAGAAAAAAAACCAATTATTAACAAAAATACAAAAAAATAATCATATTTTTGAAGTAGAAACATAAAAAACCTCCTTTAAATAAAAATAGAGTTTCATTTTTTTATTTATTGCTTTAAACATAACTTTTCAAATATTCATATTACTAAATTATTAATAATAACATTATAATCATTTGAATTTAATATTGAAAAAAAAGAATAAAAAAAAATCTATATTCAATTTTATTTATAATAAAAACTTATTAATAATTTATTACGAACTCTATTTTTTTCATTCTATAAAAAAATTAGGGCTATACGGATTCGAACCGTAGACATTCTCGGTAAAACAGTTATTTTTTTTTTCACTGTTTTAAGAACCCAACATGCATGTTTTTATGCATTGGGCTCGTTTATTAACTAAGGATTAATTTAGTTATTTTCCATCCTTTTTTTGAACAAAGAAATAATAAGATGGTTCCGTTTGTTTTAAATAAACAAAAATGTTTATTTTAATACAATCCCAAAGTTTTTCAAAAATTCTTCAATGTTGACTTAGGTTTGTTTATTTACATGGATTTAATCAATAAAGAGTTTCTATTGCTAAAATAATATGAAATTTTATACACCTTAAAATTTCATAAAGCAAAAAAAGAATATCTTGAGTTCCTCGTAATTCTCATCATGTAATAGCATTAAAAACTAAAATTAACCATATCAACTAAAATGTAATTTCAAAGAATAATAAAAATTTTTTCTGTCAGGCTATTTTTCTCAGAAATTAAATCAAAGAGTAAGACATTATATATTTCACAAAATTAAGAAAAATTTTTTTTGTGAATCGAAAAATCGATAAATTTTTGATAAGCATTGGCGCACGTGTAAACGAGGCGCTCTACCGCTGAGCTATAGCCCTTTAATAATAAGTAATTTCATTATTATTACTTGATTATACAATTATATACACTTTTTTATTACTGATTGTCAAGTTTGATATTCAAATTGTTTTTTTAATTCATTTGATTTTTTTGCTTATCTTGCATTAAAAGTTAGTAAATAGTTATAATTATTTGATTCAAATAATAATAACCTACTTAACTCAGTGGTTAGAGTATCGCTTTCATACGGCGAGAGTCATTGGTTCAAATCCAATAGTAGGTAAATTATTTTAGTAATTTATATTAGATGCCATAAAAAAGCGGCATCTAATATAAATGTTTTTAATTATTTAATAATTTTAGTTATTTTGATGTCATTGCATTGATTGCTTCTAATCTTGCTTTAGCTCTTTTAAAAATTAATAGAGCTTCAATTTCTTTTTTTTTGTTGCCAGTGGCTTCATCTAAATTTGTTTTAGCTTTTTGAAAAGTTTCTTGCGCTTCTTGAAAGTCTATTTCATTAGCTTTTTCAGCGTCATTAACTAAAATAGTTAAATTATTGTTATCTATTATAGCAAAACCACCCATTAATGCCATAGTAGACCATTGATCATCAAGGCGTATTTTTACAATTCCTATATCTAATGCAGTTAGAACTGAAGCATGATTAGGCAATATTCCAATTTGCCCACTATTCGTTGATAAAATAATTTCTTGAATGTCGGAATTCCAAACAATTCGATTAGGAGCCATTACACGAAGATTTAGCATAATTTTTTAATTCTCCACTTGTAAAGTAGCTGCTTTTGCAGTAGCTTCATCAATATTTCCTACTAAATAAAACGCTTGTTCAGGAAGACTATCTAATTCTCCGGAAAGAATCATTTGAAATCCTTTTATAGTTTCTCTAAGACTTACATATTTTCCTGGAGAACCAGTAAAAACTTCTGCCACAAAAAAGGGTTGTGATAAAAATCTTTCTATTTTGCGTGCTCGTGCTACAGTTAAACGATCTTCTTCAGATAATTCATCTAAACCAAGAATGGCAATAATATCTTGTAATTCTTTGTATCGTTGTAAAGTTTGTTTTACTCCTTGTGCAGTTTCATAATGCTCTTCACCTACAATCCAAGGTTGTAACATTGTTGAAGTTGAATCTAAAGGATCTACTGCTGGGTAAATTCCTTTAGCTGCTAATCCTCTCGATAATACAGTAGTTGCATCTAAATGGGCAAAAGTTGTTGCAGGTGCAGGATCTGTTAAGTCATCAGCAGGCACATAAACAGCTTGAATAGAAGTAATTGATCCTTCTTTTGTAGACGTTATTCTTTCTTGTAAAGTTCCCATCTCTGTACTTAAAGTTGGTTGATATCCTACAGCAGATGGCATTCTACCTAATAAAGCAGAAACTTCTGATCCTGCTTGAACAAAACGAAAAATATTATCAATAAATAAAAGTACATCTTGTTTATTAACATCTCGAAAATATTCAGCCATAGTTAAAGCTGTTAATCCGACTCTCATACGAGCACCTGGCGGTTCATTCATTTGACCATAAACTAAAGCAACTTTTGATTCTGAAATATTTTGTTCATTTATTACTTTAGATTCTTTCATTTCCATGTAAAGATCATTTCCCTCACGAGTTCGTTCTCCTACCCCTCCAAATACTGAAACACCTCCGTGTGCTTTAGCAATGTTATTAATTAATTCCATAATAAGAACTGTTTTTCCTACACCAGCTCCTCCAAATAATCCAATTTTCCCTCCACGACGATAAGGAGCTAAAAGATCCACTACTTTAATTCCTGTTTCAAAAATAGATAATTTTGTATCTAATTGGGTAAAAGCAGGAGCAGATCTATGAATAGGAAATGTTGTAGTAACTTCTACGGGTCCTAAGTTATCTACAGGTTCTCCTAAAACATTAAAAATTCGTCCAAGAGTAGCTTCTCCCACAGGAACAGTTAAAGGAGCACCAGTATCAATAACTTTCATTCCTCGCATCATACCGTCTGTAGCACTCATAGCAACAGCTCTTACTTTGTTATTTCCTAACAATTGTTGAACTTCACAAGTAACATTAATTTCTTGACCTGCTGAATTTTGATCTTTAACAATTAAAGAGTTATAAATATTAGGCATTTTACCTGGAGGAAAGGCAACATCTAAGACTGGACCAATAACTTGAGTAATACTTCCTATATTTTTAGCAACAAGTGTAGACATACCAAAAGCTAAAAAATTTTTTTTCATAAAATAAAAAAGTAATTAATAATGAGATTGTAATAAAGAAATATTTTGTATCAAATAAATCAATTAATAATAAAAAAAACTACCTTATACTTAATATAAAATATATATAAAATATAGATTGAAACTTTTTACTTTTTTATTCATGTTATTTCATAATAAACATAAATAAACATAATAAAATTAACATATTTCTTTTTAGAAATATTAAATAAATAGATTTCATTTTAATGAAATGAATTCAAAAGTGAATTTATTCACTCTATATTTATTTATTTAGGAATTTAAGATAAATAAAAAAAAATATATATATAGATAACTGTAATATAGTTATATTAAACTATTCAATAAATAAAAATATATATATATATATATACATATATATATTGTAAGATCAATGTAGATCAATTTAAATTTATTAATGAAATTATTTGAGTAATCAAATAACTAGGTTGCATTACATATAAAAAACAATATACAATAATAATGTTTTATTATTGGAAAAAATTTTTACTTAAAAAAAAGGTTAAGTAGAAACTTTCTATAGAAAAGAAAAATTAGAAAAAATTTTAATCGAGCAGACCTCATCCTTGCAAGAATATTATTTGATTTGTAGGGAGGGACTTATGTCACCACAAACGGAGACTAAAGCAGGTACTGGATTCAAAGCTGGTGTTAAAGATTATCGAATAACTTATTACACTCCGGATTATGAGACCAAAGATACAGATATTTTAGCAGCATTCAGAATGACTCCTCAGCCTGGGGTACCAGCAGAAGAAGCAGGAGCAGCAGTTGCTGCTGAATCTTCTACTGGTACATGGACTACAGTTTGGACTGATGGTCTTACTAACCTTGATCGTTATAAAGGTCGATGCTATGATATTGACCCTGTTCCTGGAGAAGACAATCAATTTATTGCTTATGTAGCTTATCCTTTAGATTTATTTGAAGAAGGATCTGTTACAAATATGTTTACTTCTATTGTAGGTAATGTATTCGGATTTAAAGCTTTAAGAGCGTTACGTCTTGAAGATTTACGAATTCCTCCAGCTTACACAAAAACTTTCCAAGGTCCTCCTCATGGTATTCAAGTTGAGAGAGATAAATTAAACAAATATGGTCGTCCTTTATTAGGATGTACTATCAAACCAAAATTAGGTTTATCTGCTAAGAATTATGGTAGAGCTGTATATGAATGTCTTCGTGGTGGACTTGATTTTACAAAAGATGATGAAAACGTAAATTCTCAGCCATTTATGCGTTGGAGAGACCGTTTCTTATTTGTAGCAGAAGCTCTTTATAAAGCTCAAGCAGAAACTGGAGAAATCAAAGGACATTACTTAAATGCTACTGCAGGTACATCTGAAGAAATGCTAAAAAGAGCAGCATGTGCTAGAGAGTTAGGTGTACCAATTGTTATGCATGATTACTTAACTGGTGGTTTCACTGCAAATACTACTTTGGCTCATTATTGCCGTGATAATGGTTTACTTCTTCATATTCACCGTGCAATGCATGCAGTTATTGATAGACAAAAAAATCATGGTATGCATTTCCGTGTATTAGCTAAAGCTTTACGTTTATCTGGTGGAGACCATATTCATGCTGGTACTGTTGTAGGTAAACTTGAAGGGGACCGTGAAGTCACTTTAGGTTTCGTAGATTTACTTCGTGATGACTATATCGAAAAAGATAGAAGTCGTGGTGTTTATTTCACACAAGATTGGGTTTCTTTACCAGGTGTTCTACCTGTAGCATCTGGAGGAATTCATGTTTGGCACATGCCTGCTTTAACTGAAATTTTTGGAGATGACTCTGTTTTACAATTTGGTGGTGGAACTTTAGGTCATCCATGGGGTAATGCACCTGGTGCAGTTGCGAATCGAGTTGCTTTAGAAGCGTGTGTACAAGCACGTAATGAAGGTCGTGATCTTGCTCGTCAAGGTAATGAAATTATTCGCGAAGCAGCTACATGGAGTCCTGAGTTAGCTGCTGCTTGTGAAGTTTGGAAAGAAATTAAATTTGACTCATATGAAACTATGGATACTTTGTAGAACTCAGTCAAATAAATTATTTTCAATAATTTAGATATTTTATTTGAAAATTTTTGTCATTTTTCTTTTTTTATTTAAAGAAAAATGACAAAAATTTTCAATGGGTTTGTAGCTCAGCGGATTAGAGCTCATGGTTCCGAATCATGAAGTCAAGGGTTCGAATCCCTTCTAACCCTTTTATCATTTTTAACAATTTTGTAAAAAAAATTTTTCGTTCTATTATTAAATTACTTAAATTTAAATTTTTGTATATCTATTTAATATATATAAATAAAAATCTAAAAACTATTTTTTATATATTACCTTAAAATTTTAATAAATTTATTTTTTTTTAATTTGAAAAAAAAAAAGAGGATTTTTTATGTCTTTAATGAATTGGTTTGAAGAGAAACGAAGATTTGGTGGATTAATTGGAGCTTTTATCGAAAAAGCAACTAAAGGGTATATTTTTAGTGAAAGAGAAAAAGATAGATATATTAAAATTGACACTACTAAAGGATTATGGACTAGATGTGACAATTGTGAAAATATGTTATATGTTAGATTTTTAAGACAAAATAAACGAATTTGTGAAGAATGTGGATATCATTTGCAAATGAGTAGTACAGAACGGATTGAACTTTTAATTGATCGTGGTACTTGGTATCCAATGGATGAAGATATGACTGCTCGAGATGTTCTTAAATTTTCTGATGAAGATTCTTATAAAAATCGAATTGCTTTTTATCAAAAACGAACTGGGTTAACTGATGCTATTCAAACAGGAATAGGTCAATTAAATGGTATTCCTATTGCACTTGGAGTTATGGATTTTCAATTTATGGGAGGTAGTATGGGATCCGTCGTAGGTGAAAAAATTACTCGCCTTATTGAATATGCTACTAGGGCATCACTACCATTAATTATAGTCTGTTCTTCTGGTGGAGCACGTATGCAAGAAGGAACATTAAGTTTAATGCAAATGGCCAAAATTTCTTCGGTTTTGCAAATTCATCAAGCACAAAAAAAATTACTTTATATAGCTATTCTTACATATCCTACAACAGGAGGAGTTACTGCAAGTTTTGGTATGTTAGGAGATATTATTATTGCGGAACCAAAAGCTTACATTGCATTTGCAGGTAAAAGAGTTATTGAACAAACTTTACGACAAAAAATACCAGATGGTTTTCAAGTTGCAGAATCATTATTTGATCATGGTTTACTTGATTTAATTGTTCCACGAAATCTTTTAAAGGGTGTTTTAAGTGAAATTTTTGAGTTATATGGTACTGCTCCGTGTAAATAAATTCAAAAATTTTTTTTTTAGATTCTTTTTTTTATTTCAAATATTTTGAAATTGATTTCCTTATTCCAAAATAAAAAATTGAATAAATTTTGAATAAATTAGAATATTTTATTATTATTATTTAATAAAATAAGATATAATTTTTATTTAGTTTAGTTTTAAATAAAATATAGTATATATTATATTTATTTTTTTTTATTTTATTTTAAGGTATTTTTTTATGACAGCTTCTTATTTACCTTCTATTTTTGTTCCTTTAGTTGGATTAATTTTTCCCGCTATTACTATGGCTTCATTGTTTATATATATTGAACAAGATGAAATTTTATAAATTAATTTGATATTAGAGTTTCTTTTTTACTTTTCACAAAATATAGTTATGATATAGGTCAATTTATTTTATATATATATATTCTATAATACTTTGTGAAAAGTAAAAAAAGAAATTTTGAATTTATTGTTATTACTATAATATTGATTATTTTTATATTAAAAAATAATCAATATTTTTTTTATAAACATTATTCAACTATTTTTAGGAGACTTTCTTTTGTTATGAATTTACAAGTCGACCATATTCGAGTAGATTTTATAATAGGATCTCGAAGATTGAGTAATTTTTGTTGGGCCTTTCTTCTTTTGTTTGGTGCATTAGGTTTTTTTTTCGTTGGATTTTCTAGTTATCTGCAAAAAAATTTAATACCTTTTTTATCAGCTGAACAAATTTTATTTATTCCGCAAGGAATTGTAATGTGTTTTTATGGTATTGCAGGTTTATTTATTAGTTTTTATTTATGGTGTACTATTTGTTGGAATGTAGGTAGTGGTTATAATAAATTTGATAAACAAAAAGGAATCTTTTCTATTTTTCGTTGGGGATTTCCTGGAAAAAATCGTCGCATTTTTCTTCAATTTTTCATTAAAGATATTCAAGCAATACGAATGGAAGTTCAAGAAGGTTTTTTGTCTCGTCGAGTTCTTTATGTAAAAATAAAAGGTGAACAAGATATACCTTTAAGTAGAGTTGAAGAATATTTTACATTAAGAGAAATGGAAGATAAAGCTGCTGAGTTAGCTCGTTTTTTAAAAGTTTCTATTGAAGGTATTTAAACTTTTTTTTTGAGTCTTTTTGTATCAAATAAAAAAATATGCTGTTTTTTTAGCAAATTATAAATAGTTTTTATGAAGAAAAATTTCATTTATTGGCAAATTTTTCATCAGATTTTTGCTCTTCCATATTCTTCTCTAGAAAAAGCATATAATGCCAGTAAACGTATACAAAAAATAAAAAAAGATTATTTTTTGTATAAAAATATGCTTTTTTCATCAAAACGTTCTTGGCAATCTATCCTTTTTTATATAAATACAGAATTAAATAATTCTGTTTTTCAAATATATTGGAGTCTTTTAGAATATCGATTTCGTTTGTGTTTTATTCATTTTGTTAAAAATTGTTCTTTTTGTTTTCAAAACAAAAAAAACAATTTTGATCTAATTTTAATAAATACTAATGAAAAAAAAAAGAAAAGAAAAATAAATAGAAAGTTAGCTTGGATTAAAGCTACTCTAAATGATTTAGAAATTTGGAAACGTTACTATTTATTTTCTTCTTTTTTATCTATAGATAAAAAAGAAGAAAATAACTTTTTATTTTTACAAAGAAAAAGTTCTAGGTTAACAGCAATAGCTTATGAATCAATAGGTTTTGTACCACGTTCTATAACGCGAACTTTTTCTAGATTTAAAGCAGAGTTGAGAAATCAATCGAGTTCGCTTGTATTAAAAGAATTTCGATTAGCAAAATATCAAGCATTAGCTTCTTTACAATATATTGGATGTTTATTTTTTATTCCTTTAGGAGTTTCTATTTTTTTTCAAAAATGTTTTTTAGAAACTTGGATTCGAAATTGGTGGAATATTTATCAATCTCAAATATTTTTGACTCCACTTCAAGAAGAAAAAGCTTTAAAAAGACTTCAAGAAATTGAAGAACTTTTTTGGTTAGATAAAGTAATGACATATTCGTCAAACAAAATACAATCTCAAGATTTGACTAAAGAAATTCATCAACAAACTATTGAATTAGTTCAAATTTATAATAATGATAGTATTCAAATTGTTTTACATTTGTTAACAGATCTTATTTGTTTTATTACTTTAAGTGCTTTATTTATTTTAGGAAAAGAACGTCTTGTTATTTTAAATTCTTGGGCTCAAGAATTATTTTATAGCTTAAGCGATACAATGAAAGCTTTTTTTATTCTTTTATTAACTGATTTATGTATTGGATTTCATTCTCCTCATGGTTGGGAAATTGTAATAAGTTCTTGTTTAGAACATTTTGGATTTGTTCATAATAAACATGTCATTTCGTGTTTTGTTTCAACATTTCCAGTCATTTTAGACACAGTCTTTAAATATTTGATTTTTCGTCATTTAAATCGTATATCGCCTTCCATTGTAGCAACTTATCATACTATGAATGAATAAAAAATTCAAATTTTTTATGTCTTTTTTTGTTGACATTAGATTAAATTATTTAATATAAATTTATCTATTATATAGAAATTTATATTAAAAGTAGAAAATTTTTCTTTATTTATTATTATTGTTATCATAATGGCAGATCTTGTAAAATTGAGTAGTTTAAATAAGAAAACTATTCGTAAAAATTATTTGAAATAAATAATCGAACTATGCAAAACAGAAACTTTAATAACTTGATTATAAAATGGGTTACTCGATCAATTTCCATAATGATTATTATAAATACAATAATGTGGTCATCTGTTTCAGAAGCCTTTCCTATTTATGCACAGCAAGGTTATGAAAATCCACGAGAAGCAACTGGCCGTATTGTGTGTGCTAATTGTCATTTAGCTAAAAAACCGGTTGATATTGAAGTTCCACAATCTGTTTTACCAAATACAGTATTTGAAGCAGTTGTTAAAATCCCTTATGATATGCAAATCAAACAAGTACTCGCTAATGGTAAAAAAGGTTCTTTAAATGTTGGAGCAGTTCTTATTTTACCAGAAGGTTTTGAGTTAGCTCCTTCTGATCGAATTTCTCCTGAAATGAAAGAAAAAATTGGTAATCTTTTTTTTCAACCTTATAGTAATGATAAAAAAAATATTTTAGTAATAGGTCCAGTCCCAGGAAAAAAATATAGTGAAATTGTTTTTCCAATTCTTTCTCCAGATCCAGCTACTAACAAAGAAACTCATTTTTTAAAATATCCAATTTATGTTGGTGCTAATAGAGGAAGAGGACAAATTTATCCTGATGGAAGTAAAAGTAATAATACAGTTTATAATTCTTCAATAACAGGTAAAGTAAGTAAAATTTTTCGTAAAGAAAAGGGTGGATATGAAATAACAATTGATGACATATCAGATGGTCGTAAAGTTGTTGATATTGTGCCTGCAGGACCAGAACTTATTATTTCAGAAGGTGAATTAGTTAAAGCAGATCAGCCTTTAACTAATAATCCAAATGTAGGTGGATTCGGTCAAGGTGATGCTGAAGTAGTACTTCAAGATCCGTTACGTATTCAAGGTCTTTTGTTATTTTTTGGATCAGTTATTTTAGCACAAATATTTTTAGTACTTAAAAAGAAACAGTTTGAAAAAGTACAATTAGCTGAAATGAATTTTTAATTTTTAAAAATTGAATTGAGCTAATTGTATTAAAAAAAAAAAATGGAAAAAATGGAACATCGATTAAAATAAATGTTCCATTTTTTCCATTTTTTTTTTGAGTGTGAATAGACATTAGCTATTTACATTATATTATTTTTTAATAATATATTTTTTGTTTTTTTGTTATAAAGATGATCCTAATCCAGAATATGAACCATAAAAAAAGATACCTACTAAACCGATCACAAGGATACCAGCTACAGTACCAATTAGCCACAAAGGAATCCTTCCGGTAGTATTGGCCATTGAATTTACTCCTTTTCAAAATTTTATTAAGTAGTTATAACTCAAAACATAAACAGTTACAAATAACTAAAAAGTCTTTTTTCTCCAGATAAGGTAAACAATTATTTTTTTATTAAAATTTAATTAAAAAAGTAATTAGAAAATAAAACAGCAAGTACAAATATTAGTAACAAACCCCAATAGAGGCTGGTACGATTTAATTCTACACTTTGTTTGTTTGGGTTTGGTTGTGTCATAGTTCTAAATTTTTTTTAAGTTTATCTTTGAATAAACTGCATTGCTGATATTGCTCCTAAAAAGAAAACTGTAGGTACAGCTAATCCGTGAACGGCTAACCATCTTACTGTAAAAATTGGATAAGTTCTATCTATAGTCATTAATGCCTCCTAAAAGGATTTTGTAAATTCATCAATTTGTTCTAACGAATTAAAACGGCCAGTTATTAGTGGTACTTCTTGTCGGTTTTCTGTAAAATATTCATTTGGACGAGGACTTCCGAATACATCATAAGCCAACCCTGTGCTGACAAATAACCAACCTGCAATAAATAAAGAAGGTATAGTGATACTATGGATTACCCAATATCGAATACTGGTGATTATATCAGCAAAAGGACGCTCTCCCGTATTTCCAGACATGGTTAGCTCCGTATATATATATTTTTTTTTAACAAGGAGGGGGTAAATTATCCCAAAATTTGAACTAATAGGTTTTCAAATTCCCTCAAAAATTTTTGATAACCTTGTTAGGTTGTTGTTTTAATACCAAAGGTATTTTTGAAGCATACTAGTTTAGTATAGCTAATGTTCTTTTTATGCAGCAAGATAAATTCAAAAAAAGTTAAATAACTTAAACATATAATAAAAAAAAATTTACTTATATAAAAAAGAAAAAAATGATTTAATTGAATTTGAACTCACTATTAATATTAAAACTATTTATAGTTGTTTAATATAAAAAATATATATACTATTAAATAAAAAAAGAATTTATTTTTGATTTTTTTATAAAAATAATGTAATTATATCAATTAATATTTTTTTTATTTTTTTTCATTAATTGTATTAAAAATAATATATATATATATTTATCTATATATATATTAATATTATATTAAGTTTAATTTCATTTTTTTATTAAATATAAAAAAAATGAAATTGAATATATATTTATATAAATATAAAAATTATTTTTTTTTTATCAAATTATAAAGTTTATATTCAATTTTTTTATTGTTATTAGGATTTTTTATGCTTACTATAATTAGTTATTTTGTTTTTTTATTTAGTGTTTTAGCATTAGCGTTAGTTTTATTTATTGGTTTAAATAAGATACAACTTATTTAAGTAAAAAAAATTTCAAAAGGCTATTTAAATTTCATTGTATTTCTCAAACTTTTGTTGAGATTCATTATAGTCAATTAAAATAATATTTAAATTAGTTATTATTTTAGTTAATAAAATAAAAAAAAAAATGGTTGAAGCTTTATTATCTGGCATTGTTTTAGGTTTAATTCCTATAACTTTACTTGGATTATTTGTAACTGCATATTTGCAATATCGACGTGGTGATCAATTAGATCTTTAAATTTATAGTCAAATTTTATTTTTTTTTATATATACGTTTTGAATACCTCCCTATTAAAGGGAGGTTTTTATTTTATTTATCAAATTTTTTTTCATTTTCATATTAAAATCGTAAGAATTTTTCTATTTTTTAGCAAATTCACGCCCTGTAGGATTTGAACCTACGACATTAGGTTTTGGAGACCTACGTTCTACCGAGTTGAACTAAGAGCGCTTATTTATTAATAATTTAATTCATTAAATTATTATATATAATTATATAAAAAAAAATATATATATATATTTTTTTTTAGGTAGGGATGACAGGATTCGAACCTGCGACATTTTGTACCCAAAACAAATGCGCTACCAAACTGCGCTACATCCCTGGTCTTTTTTCTCTACATGTATTGTACTTTTTTTTCTTTTTTTTTTAAAGTCAAAAAGAAAAAAAAGATTTCAAATTAAAAATCTTTTTTTTTTTCAATATAGTTAACATAATTATATGTAGTATATACTGTATATATTATATAAAAAAAATAAATATTTTTAAAAAAAAGGAGTAATTTAAAATGCAAGATGTAAAAACATATCTTTCTACTGCACCTGTTTTAGCTACATTGTGGTTTGGTTTTTTAGCTGGATTATTAATTGAAATTAATCGTTTTTTTCCAGACGCTTTAATTCTTCCATTTTTTTAACATTTAAACTAAAAAATTCTTTTTAATAAATTACTTTTAATAAACATTAATCCTAAACATTAAATGTTAATAAATTTATTATTTTAATAATATTTTTTAATAGGTGGTATAAACCTAAAATTTCAAATAAAATTATGGCTAAAAGTAAAGATATAAGAGTGACAATTAATTTAGAATGTACTAATTGTATTCAAAATGATGAAAAAAGAAATAAGGGTATTTCTAGATATACTACCCAAAAAAATCGTCGAAATACACCAATTCGATTAGAATTAAAAAAATTTTGTTGTTATTGTAATAAACATACTATTCATAAAGAAATAAAAAAATAAATAATATTTTAAGGGTTTATAAAATTAAGTTATGAACAAATCTAAAAGATCTTCTCGTAGGCGTATGCCACCCATTAGATCAGGGGAAATAATTGATTATAAAAATATAAGTTTACTTCGTCGATTTATTAGTGAACAAGGAAAAATATTATCTAGACGAATGAATAGATTGACTTCAAAACAACAACGTTTATTAACTATAGCAATTAAACGGGCACGTGTTTTAGCTTTATTACCATTTTTAAATAACGAAAATTAATTTTTTATTATTTATTAGTATAGATTTTTTTAATAAAACCTCCCCGGAGTTCATTTTGATCCGGAGAGGTTTTTTTTTATTTTGTAATAATAGTCTGGATTATTGTTGAAAAACAAAATTTATCTAATATAGCTATTTGAGCAAGAATTTTTCTATTTAAAAGAATTTTTTTCTTATATAAATATTCAATTAATTTATTGTACGAAATTCCATTATCTCTTGCCGCTGCATTCACTCGAGTAATCCATAAACGTCGAAGATTTCTTTTTCGTTTACCTCTATCGCGATGAGATGATGCTAATGCTCTCATTCCTTGTTGATTAGCAGTTCTAAAAAGTTTAGAATGAGTTCCTTGAAATCCAGATGTAAGCGTAAGAATATTTTTACGCCGTTTTCGTGCTATATAACCACGTTTAACTCTAGTCATTGCTGTATATACTCTTTTAAATTATTCAAAAATTTCTATAAAAAATAAAAAAATTTTTGGTGTTTGTATTTTTTTTATATCAAAACATAGATTTGAAATAAATTTTTTTTTTATTGCATTTTTTTTACTACAATTTTTTATATTAAACATTATATATGTATAAATATATATATTTTATATGTATATATACATATATTTTTTATTTTTTTATTGTTATAAAAAATCTCTTAATTTTCTCATGTATAAAAAAAAAATACTAAAAGCTTTTGCTACTATAACCTTCCTTAATCATAATTTTATTAGGGTTGATACCATCTTAGTAATTAAGGGATAGGACCTTTAACTAAGAAAAATTATGAATTCCTTTGTTTCTATAGTTTCTCCTTCAACGAATAGGTCCTTTCTATATACCGAAGCTTATAATTTATTATTTTATTTTGATAATATCAGTTATTTGTATAATTTCTGACTTTTCAGCTTTTTTTTATTAATGAAACACTAAAAAGAGTTTCAAAAAATTGTTTTTTTATTCATTAACGGCATGTGATTTGAAGGTTGGCTGGATAGCTGACCGTTCAGTTTCGTTTTTACAGTTGTATAAGTAATATTATATTATATAAAAATATTTTATAATATTTCTCGCTTAATGGATTGATAATCAGTCGCTACCATTGAGAAATGGTTTTCCATCCTAAATTTAAGATGAGTGGATTTGCACCAAAGGAAACTATAAATTGGATCTAAAAAAAAAATAGATAATATATCTTTACAATATTAAAATAATAGAAATTTGATGCAATATTGATTTTTCATATTTTAACTTTTTTGATTTAAACAAGTCGCACATACACTCTAGTACATACTCCTCGGCGTTGAGGACATCTTTTTAAGGCTGGAGATTTTGTTCTATTTTCAATGGGTTGTCTTTTATTTCTAATTAATTGTTGAATAGTAGGCATTGTAAGTAAATTATATGCAAAATTTTTTTAGTTCGGATAAAAACCTAACCTTAACAAATAAAATAATTTGTGTTTAGAAACGACTTTCTAATTTTTAATAGAATTAGAAGTATTTTCTATAGCAACTAAGTCTACAATACCATAAAGTTTTGCTTCTTTTGCTGACATAAAAACATCTCTTTCCATATCTTCAGAAATAACCCATAAAGGTTTACCCGTTCTTTGTACATAAACTTTAGTAATACAATCACGAAGTTTCAAAACTTCTTCTGCTTCCATAATACATTCTCCAGCTTGTCCGTCATAATAAGAACTAGCAGGTTGATGGATCATTACCCTATTCATTAATATTTTTTTTATTTTTTTATTAAAAAAATAAACTAAGTGAACTGTACATGCATTTTTAAGTGCATACAGCTCTATTTTAAATTATATTTTATTTCAGTAAAAAATATGAAAAAATGAATTTATTTATATAATTTAAAACCATCTTTTTTTTATTATGATAGTTCGATTGCTAAATAAAAAATATATTAATTAAGCAATTCCAAAGTTTTTTAATTATTCAAATTATTATAAAAATAAGTGTTTATAACGCTAGAATAAACTGTTTAAAAATGATAATTTATACTTCACTTTTTTTATTTTTGTATAAAAATATACATGTCATGTTATTATTACCTTTTTTGGTGCAGACATTAAAAAAGTCATTGGCACAAAGCGTGAGGTAGTGCTATACGTTTAGTAATTTCCCCTCCTGTTAAAATAAAAGAACCCATCGAAGCTGCTAATCCCATACAAATTGTATGTACATCAGGTACAACAAATTGCATTGCATCATAAATAGAAATTCCAGCTAAAACAGCACCACCAGGAGAATTTATATACAAGTACATATCTTTACTTTCATCTTCTCCGTTAAGGTACATCATAATACCAATAAGTTGATTTGCAATTTCGTCATCTACTTGTTGACCTAAAAAAAGTAATCTTTCGCGATAAAGTCGATTGATTAAGAGAATTTTATTATTTTTTTCTTATAAAACTGTACAAGCACTTTTAAAATGCATACAGCTCAAGGTATTGTGTATTGTAAAAATTTGCTATTTTTACAAATTTTAGTTCAATTTTGCTATTTTGCTAATTGAACTTTAATTTTTTTTTATTTTTAATTACAATAAATATTTCTTATTTATAAAATAGTTTTCAAAGAAAATCTTTAGGTTTATGTTCTACTTCATAAAAAATGAATTTGACTATTATTTGCACGTATAAACAAATAAATTTTAATTTTTTTATAAAATTTTAAATATTGTTTATTTAGTTTTTTTTTAAGAATTGAAAGAAGTTTTAATACTTTATTTATTTTAACTAACCATAGAATTTGATAATTCGTTTTTTTATTAATATAAATTCACGCTTTATTTATTTGAGATATTTTTCAAATTGAAGTGAATAAAAAACAATTTAGTCGTCAAATGACGGATAGGTTCCGTATAACTAAAATATTAAATAAGGCGCATTATACGTCAATCCAAACAGCATCTTCTTCTCCAGGGAGACGAAAAGGAACTTTCGGAACACCAATAGGCATTTTTTTCCACAAATTGAATATTACTTACTTTTCTATAATAAAAAAATATAAAAATGATACTTAATTCATTTTATTTATTATATATCTATTTTAGATAAATAGAATATAATAATAATAATAATAATCAAATATTCTTTATATATATATATACATATATACTAAAAAAAAAATAAAAAATGGGACCAATCTCTCCATTGTGATTCTAAACATAGAAATGCTAAACTGTTTGTGCTTATATTTATTGGTAAAAAATAGATTGGTTTTTTCTGTTGCCTTTGGGATGATGCAAAAAAAGGTTTAACTATATAACTAATAAAATTGAAATGCAAAAAAGTTACATAGTGTCTAATTCTCGTTGAGAAAGGGGTATTTTTATGGGTTTACCGTGGTATCGTGTTCATACAGTTGTTTTAAATGATCCAGGTCGTTTAATCGCTGTACATTTAATGCACACTGCTTTAGTTTCTGGTTGGGCGGGCTCCATGGCTTTATATGAATTAGCTGTTTTTGATCCTACGGATCCTGTTCTTGATCCGATGTGGAGACAAGGTATGTTTGTTATACCTTTTATGACTCGTTTAGGAATAACCAAATCGTGGGGAGGCTGGAGTATTACAGGAGAAACTGTTACTAATGCTGGGATTTGGAGTTATGAAGGAGTAGCTGCAGTACATATTGTTTTATCAGGATTACTTTTTTTGGCAGCTATTTGGCATTGGGTGTATTGGGATTTAGAATTGTTTCGTGATGAACGCACAGGTAAACCTTCTTTAGATTTACCTAAAATTTTTGGAATTCATTTGTTTCTTTCTGGAGTTCTTTGTTTTGCATTTGGAGCATTTCATGTAACAGGTTTATTTGGTCCTGGAATATGGGTTTCTGATCCTTATGGATTAACAGGAAAAGTACAACCTGTAGCACCGGCTTGGGGTGCTGAAGGTTTTGATCCTTTTGTACCTGGAGGAATTGCTTCTCATCATATTGCTGCAGGTATTTTAGGAATATTAGCTGGTTTGTTTCATCTTAGTGTTCGCCCTCCTCAAAGATTATATAAAGGATTACGAATGGGAAATGTTGAAACAGTTTTATCCAGTAGTATCGCAGCTGTTTTTTTTGCTGCGTTTGTTGTTGCGGGAACTATGTGGTATGGATCTGCCGCGACTCCAATTGAATTATTTGGTCCTACTCGTTATCAATGGGATCAAGGATTTTTTCAACAAGAAATAGATCGAAGAATTCGTTCTAGTAAAGAAGAAAATTTGAGTTTATCAGAAGCTTGGTCTAAAATTCCTGAAAAACTAGCTTTTTATGATTATATTGGTAATAATCCTGCTAAAGGAGGATTATTTAGAGCTGGTGCAATGGATAATGGAGATGGTATAGCAGTTGGTTGGTTAGGTCATGCTGTTTTTAAAGATAAAGAAGGTAATGAACTTTTTGTTCGTCGTATGCCTACATTTTTTGAAACTTTTCCAGTTGTATTGGTAGATGAACAAGGTATTGTTAGAGCTGATGTTCCATTTAGAAGAGCAGAGTCTAAATATAGTGTTGAACAAGTTGGTGTAACTGTTGAATTTTATGGTGGTGAACTTGACGGAGTTAGTTTTAGTGATCCTGCAACAGTAAAAAAATATGCTAGACGTGCTCAATTAGGTGAAATTTTTGAGTTTGATCGTGCTACTTTAAAATCTGATGGTGTTTTTCGAAGTAGTCCAAGAGGTTGGTTTACTTTTGGTCATGCTACATTTGCTCTTCTTTTTTTCTTTGGTCATATTTGGCATGGTGCTAGAACATTATTTAGAGATGTTTTTGCAGGGATTGATCCTGATTTAGATGCGCAAGTTGAATTTGGAGCGTTTCAGAAATTAGGAGATCCAACAACAAAAAGACAAGTAATATAAATTACTTTTTTTCTATTTTTTCAATAGATCCAATTTTTAGTACAATTTGATTTATTGAAAATTTGATTTTACTAGTACGAAAGTTATCTGCAAATTTTTACCTAATATACAAATATATGGAAGCATTGGTTTATACATTTTTGTTGGTAGGTACTTTAGGAATTATTTTTTTTGCTATTTTTTTTAGAGAGCCACCTAAAATACAAAGTAAAGAAAAAAAATAAAAAGTTAATATTAAATTCGAAATTTTGGACTAATGACTTTTTGAAATAAAAAGTCATTAGTCCGATTAGTCTTCATGTTCTTCAAATGGATCTCTAAGTTCATTAGAAGGTTGTCCAAATGCAGTATAAAGAGCATAACCAGTAAAGCTTATAAGTAAACAAGATATGAAGATAGCGACAAAGGTTGCAGTTTCCATTGTTAGGTAGTTCCAAAATAATGGTATATTTTTAATGTATATTTTTAATATAATAGTACAAAAAGTTAATAAATCTCAACTAATCTGATAATTTTTATGGCTACACAAATAATTGATGACACTCCTAAAACAAAAGGAAAAAAAAGTGGTATAGGTGATATATTAAAACCATTAAATTCAGAATATGGAAAAGTGGCTCCTGGGTGGGGAACTACTCCTCTTATGGGTATTATGATGGCTCTTTTTGCAGTTTTTTTAGTTGTTATTTTAGAACTTTATAACTCTTCTGTTTTATTAGATGGAGTTTCAGTTAGTTGGTAATAAATAACAATAAAGCAAGATGAATTGCCGCTTTTTTATGCGGCAATTCAATTCTAAATAAAAACTCATTTTTGTTTGGAATAATTTTAGGTAGTTTAATTGTGTAATTATTAAATTGAAGGATTTTTGAATATGGGTGTGCGCCTTGTGTAAATAAATCTTTATTTATAATACAAAATGGCTTGTTACTTAATAGATGAAAAATATTTAAAGTAAATTTTTATTTTGTTAAATGTTTACAAGTTTTTGAACATTTAAAGCACAAAAAATAAAAAAGTTAAACTATGATTAATTTATATAAATTTATTCATTAAATTTCGTTATCAAAAGAAAAAAATGAAAAAAAAGATTTTGACTCATTATATCTTTTTTTTAGTCATCGGAATTTAATAGAAATCTACGGTTTAAAAATAATTATTAAGATTTAAACAAGAGAATAAAAAAAAGATTACTCAAAATTAGAAAATTTATTATATATAAAAACTTGAGATGAAAACAAAAAAACTTTTTTTTGTTTAAGCTGTAAGATTATAAATAATCATTTACGGTTTTTAGAGGGGGAACTAACCTATCTCAATAAAGTATATGATTGGTTTGAAGAGCGTCTTGAGATTCAAGCGATTGCAGATGATATAACAAGTAAATACGTTCCTCCTCACGTTAATATTTTTTACTGTTTAGGAGGAATTACTTTAACTTGTTTTTTAGTTCAAGTAGCTACTGGTTTTGCTATGACTTTTTATTATCGTCCTACTGTAACTGAAGCGTTTTCGTCTGTTCAATATATTATGACTGAAGTCAATTTTGGATGGCTTATTCGTTCAGTTCATCGTTGGTCAGCCAGTATGATGGTTTTAATGATGATTTTACATATTTTTCGCGTTTATCTTACAGGAGGTTTTAAAAAACCTCGTGAATTAACTTGGGTTACCGGTGTTATTTTAGCAGTTTTAACTGTATCTTTTGGTGTTACAGGTTATTCTTTACCTTGGGATCAAATTGGCTATTGGGCAGTTAAAATTGTAACTGGTGTACCAGAAGCTATTCCAGTCATTGGGTCTCCTTTAGTTGAATTATTACGTGGAAGTGTAAGTGTAGGGCAATCTACATTAACTCGGTTTTATAGTTTACATACCTTTGTATTACCTCTTTTAACTGCAATATTTATGTTAATGCATTTTTTAATGATTCGTAAACAGGGTATTTCAGGTCCATTATAATTTACGTAAATAAATTACAAAATAAAAAATATGTAAATATTGATTTCATTGCCATATTTTATTTTTCACTATTTTTTTTTGAAAAATATTTTATGGATTTTTTTTTAAGGTTCTTTTTTAGATAAAAACTAAAAAAAGATTCTTATACTTTGAATAAATATTTTAAAAAGGAAAGTGGATTATGGGAGTGTGTGACTTTATTTAATAATAATTTTGGTTATACAGAAATTTTTTTAATCTGTTGCATAAATTTTAATAAGATTATGTATTTTTATCCCAATTATTTTTTTAATAAAAACTTGGGTAATCTTTTTTTTATATTAAAAATAGTTTTCTATGATCAATTTTGAATATTAAAGACTTCGTAAAATCCAATAAATGATTTGAAATATTTCAAATATATAAAAAATATAGTATGAAAAATACATTCATTTCCATTGTGTTTTTTTTTTTGACTATCGGAGTAAAAAAAAGATCTAATGAAAATACAAAAAAACAAAATTATTAATAAGTTCAATTTTCGTATAGAAAAATAGAAAAAAAGACAATTCAAAAAAAATTTGAAATTTCAACTTGAATTATGAGCATAAAAATTTTATATAATGTTTGAGCCGGATGATATTAAATTTATCATGTCCGATTCTTTTGGGGGACTTTTTTCTTATCTACCCTAATAACAAAAAAACCTGATTTAAGTGATCCTATATTACGAGCTAAATTAGCTAAGGGTATGGGGCATAATTATTATGGTGAGCCTGCTTGGCCAAATGATCTTTTATATATTTTTCCAGTAGTTATTTTAGGTACTATTGCATGTACTGTAGGTTTAGCTGTTTTAGAACCTTCAATGATTGGTGAACCTGCGAATCCTTTTGCAACTCCTTTAGAAATATTACCAGAATGGTATTTTTTTCCAGTTTTTCAAATACTTCGTACGGTACCTAATAAACTTTTAGGTGTACTTTTAATGGCTGCGGTACCTGCAGGATTATTAACAGTTCCTTTTTTAGAAAATGTTAATAAATTTCAGAATCCTTTTCGCCGTCCAGTTGCTACTACAGTATTTTTAATAGGAACTGTTGTAGCTCTTTGGTTAGGTATTGGAGCTGCTTTACCTATTGATAAATCTTTGACTTTAGGGTTATTTTAAAATATTTTTCTTTTTTGTCAAACTAGAAAGAATATCTGAAACTTTTTAAAAAGTTTCAGATATTCTTTCTAGTTTGACAAACGTTTTTCAATCCAATTACTTAAAGATAATTTTTATTTTTAGGTAATTGAATTGAAAAACGTTTTTTTAATGCTTCTAATACTTGTTCTACTGATTTTTTTCCAAAATTTTTAATTTTGATTAAATCATCTTCACTATAGTTTAACAAATCTGCTATTGTATGCACATTTACTTTTTTAAGACAATTATATGCTCTAGCAGGCAATTCTAGTTGATCAATAAATATATGTTTAAAAGCAACATCTTTTGTCATTTTTTCAATATCTAGTGATACAGATTGAAAAGGAAAATAAGACAGATTTGCTTCATTTGTTTTTTCTAGTCCAAAATTTTTTTCTTTTTTTTCTGAATTAATTAAAGGAATAAATAAATCAATTAAATTGCGAGAAGCTTCATAAAGTGCTTCTTTTGGAGTCAAACTCCCATCAGTCCATATTTCAAGAAAAAGTATTTCTTTTATTTTTTTTTCACTTTCAAAAGAATGAACACTATAGTTCGCATTTCTTATTGGCATAAAAACAGCATCTATCGGAAATAAACCTTCTTGAGATTTTTGTAAGTTTTGAATACGATATCCACGATCTTTTTCAATATTTAATTCAATTTCTAACAAAACGTCTTTATTTAAAGTTGCTATGTATTGTGTATTATCAATAATTTTGATACAAGACGGTCCTTTAATATCTTGAGCAGTTATTTTTTTAGGTCCTAAAACTGAAATATGAGCTTTTTGAGGTTCAAAAGATTCACTTTTTAAAATGATTTCTTTTAAATTAATTAATATATCATGAATAGATTCTTGTAAACCTATTATTGTTGAATATTCATGTTTTACTTTTTTTATTTTAGCATATGTAATAGAAGCTCCTTCAATTTCGTTCAGTAATGCTCTACGCATAGCTATTCCAACTGTATTGGCTTGACTTTTTCTAAAAGGTGAAATAGCGAAACGACCATAAAGAAGACGTTTACTTTCTATTTTAGATTCAATACACTTCCACTGTAATGTTTGAGTAGAAACTTTTATTTCATCTTGAATCATATTAAAAATTTTTTAAAGTAGTTTTTTATTTACACACGTCTTTTTCTAGGTGGTCTACATCCGTTATGTGGCATCGGAGTTACATCACGTACAAAACTAAGGATTATACCACTGCGACGAATTGCTCGTAATGCTGTATCTCTACCTGGACCTGGACCACTAATCATAACCTCAGCTTGTTTCATACCTTGATCAATTAACATTCGTATAGCATTTTCTGCAGCGGTTTGAGCTGCAAATGGGGTACTTTTTTTTGTCCCTTTAAATCCACAAGCACCTGCAGACGACCATGATACAGTTTGTCCTCTAATATCTGTAACAGTTACAATTGTATTATTAAAGCTAGCTTGGATGTGAATAACTCCTTTAGGTAACCTACGTTTTCCTTTACGTAAATTAATTTTTTTTACAGAATTTGGCATTATTTATTATGTATATATATATATGTTATATGTATTTTAATTTAAATTTCTTTTTTTAACCTTGTCTTTGTTTGTGTTTTGGATTAGAACAAACCACCATAATTCGTCTTCGACGTCGAATTAATCGACAGTTTTCACAAATTTTACGAACAGAAGCGCGTATTTTCATCAATTTTTAACCTCTACTTTTTTTCGTCAATTTTTTAATTATTTGAAGATTTTGCACGGAGTCTATAAGTTATACGACCTTTAGTTAAGTCATAAGGACTTAATTCGACTTTGACTCTATCTCCTGGTAATATTCGAATATAATTTCTTCGAATTTTTCCTGATATATGAGTTAACACTTGACATCCATTATCTAAATAAACCCGAAACATTGCGTTAGGAAGTGATTCTGTAACAACACCTTCCATATCAATTAAATTTTGCTTCTCCATTAAAAGAAGAATCTCCTTTTTAATAAACTAACATTAATAAAAACAATTTTACTTAGTTCTTTTATATAAAAATTTTTATATCTACCATACATAACATAAAAGCTCTCCTCCAATTTTTTTTTTTCGAGCTTCCCGATCTGTCATAATTCCCCGAGAAGTTGAAAGAATTACAATTCCCATTCCACCTAAAACTTTTGGAATTTCTTTATGATTAGAATATATTCGTAAACCTGGTTTACTAATTCGTCTTAAAGTTGTTATATAGGATTTTTTTTTTTTTCCTTGATATTTTAAATTTAAAATTAAAATATCTTTAGTATTTTGCTTATTATCAATAAAAGTATCTATAAAACCTTCTTGAAAAAGAATTTTTGCAATATTTCTAGTTATATTAGTGGCAGGTACGTGAATTGTTTTTATTTTTCCTAAATTTGCATTTCTTATTGAGGTTATCATATTAGCAATTGTATCGTTTCCCATAAATACTCCTTAAATTAATTGATAAATATAAAAAAATATTTTTTAAATTTTTTTTTCTTTTTATTCAAAAAGAAAAAATTTATTTATAAAACTTCTGGAGCTAATGAAACTATTTTTGTAAAATTAGATTCTCTTAATTCTCGAGCAATTGGACCAAAAACACGAGTTCCTTTTGGATTTCCTTCTTGATTAATAACAACTGCTGCATTATCATCAAATTTTATTATTGAACCATTATTTCGTTTAAATTCTTTACAAGTACGTACAATTACAGCTCTAACAATTTCAGATTTTTTAATAGGCATATTTGGTACTGCTTCTTTAACAACAGCAATAATAATATCACCAATATTTGCATATTTTCGATTACTTGTTCCTATAACTTGAATACACATAAGTTTTCGAGCTCCACTATTATCTGCAACATTTAAAAAACTTTGAGGTTGAATCATCTTTTTTTTAATAAGCCCCCCGAATCAATTTTTGGGGGGGCACTTTTTAATATTTAAAATTTATAGAATAAATAATTAGTAATTTTTTTAGATTTCTTGTTTTTTACTTATAATAGATGTTGTAATAAATTGAGTACGTATAGGCATTTTATATGCCGCAATTTTCATTGCAGCTCTAGCAATATTTTCAGATACTCCACTAATTTCATAAAGTATTTTGCCAGGTTTAACTACAGCTACCCAATATTCTGGAGATCCTTTACCCGAACCCATTCGTGTTTCTGCAGGTCGTAGGGTTATTGGTTTATCAGGAAATATACGAATCCATAATTTACCACCTCGACGAGCATAACGAGTTATAGCTCTTCGACCTGCTTCTATTTGTCGAGATGTAATCCAAGACGGCTCGAGTGCTTGAAGAGCAAATTTTCCAAAACAAATAAAATTGCCTCGAGTGGATATTCCTTTTAAATTTCCTCTATGTTGTTTACGAAATTTTGTTCTTTTAGGGTTATAGTCGATTTTTTCGCTACTTCAAAACCGGACATGAACCTTTTTGATTCATCCGGCTCCTCATGAATAAAAATATAGAAATTTAAAAAAATTCAAATTAAATAAAAAAATTTCATGGGCGAATATTGACTCTTTAAAATAAATTTTTATTTTTAATAAAAATACAATTAATTATAATTTGAATTTTTTTAAATTTTTTTTGGTTTTTTTCGCCATCCTATCTTATAAATAAAAATACAAAAAAATTTTTGATTATTTATAGATTCCTTCGTTTTTATGATTTTATAAATTTCGTTTAGGTTTTTTTTCTATAATTGAGCTTTTTTTTTATTTTTTCTTAGTTTTTATTCAAATAAAGCTCTTGTTTTTTTGCTATTTAACACTATAAAAAAAAACCCTACAATATTTTATGAATTAGTCTTTTTTTTCGCTTCACAAATTTTTTTGTGGAAATTTTTTTAATTATAAATTTTTATTATTATTCTAATATAAAATCATAAATTATTTTCTAGTCAAAACTAGAGTTTAAAAATAATGTTAAAAAACAAAATTTTTAAATAAACGAGTCACACACTAAGCATAGCAATTTTTATTTTATGTTAAATTTATAATTTTAAAGTAATTTGATTAAAAAAAAGAATTATTCTTCATCTTGAAATATCCAAACTTTGATTCCTAATACTCCGTAAATTGTTTGAGCTGCATAATAGCAATAATTAATTCGCGCTCTTATTGTTTGTAAAGGAACTCTACCTTCGCGTGCCCATTCAACACGAGCAATTTCAGCTCCATTAAGTCGACCTGCTATTTGTATTTTAATTCCTTTAATATTTCCTTTTTTTGCTAATTCAATAGCTTTTTTCATTGTTCGTCTAAAAGCAACTCTACTTTCTAATTGTAAAGCAATATATTCTGCAAGAATATTAGGTTCTCCGTATGGTTTGGCAATTTCAATTAAAGTCATTTGAAGTCTTCGATCTCCAGAAGATATTAAATTTTGCACATTTAATTTTAATTGTTCAATGCCTTGGCCTCGGTTCTCTACTAATAAAGCAGGAAAACCTGTATATATTTCAACTTGAATTAAATCTGTTTTTCTTTTAATTTCAACGCGAGCAATTCCTCCATAATTAGAAGAATTTTTTATATGTTTTTGCACATATAATTCAATACAGTTACGTATTTTTTTATCTTCTTCAAAAATCTTGGAATATTTTTTTGGTTTTGCAAACCAATACGAGCGATGATTTTGTGTTATACCAAGTCTAAAACCGAGTGGGTTTATTTTTTGTCCCATATATATATTTTTTTCAATTATATTAACAAAATTTTTTTATTATTTAGGAATAGTATTCAGTACAATAGTTATATGACAAGTAGGTTTATGTATAGGATAGCCACGTCCTTGAGCTCTAGGTTGAAATCTTTTAAAAAAAGTACCTTTATCTACTTTAATTTCGTTTATAAACAAACTTGCTTTATTTAATCCAAAATTATTATTAGCATTTGCAGCCGCAGATGAAAGTAATTGTAATATTGGATTACATGCACGATATGGCATA